TAATATAGCATGAGCTGTAATAATGCTATTATATAGTTGATTATCTGCAATATATTGAACACCTGGTCCACTTAATTCTAATCTTATAAGAACAGAAAAAGCAGTACCAACTAATCCAGAGAATAAAGCAAATATTAAGTATAGTGTACCAATATCTTTAGCATTAGATGACAAAAATCAACGCTCTGTTCATAAAGATATACTTGATCTTAAGACAGATATATTTGACTTTTGCGTCTCCTCAGGTTGCTCTGATGTGTTATTGTTAGATAAAACATCGTAGAGATGGAGATGGGCAGCAGGCAAACAACGAGACCATCACTCTATGCTTTTTTTTTTATAAATAAATAAAGTAATAAACTTTATTACAAGCATTAGGTAGGTTAATATTTAAATTATGCTTCTTAATATAGTCTATAGTTGTCTTGCACGAAACTAAAAAATATAAACTATCTTAAGAGACCTAAAAAATTAACTATTTAGGGTTTAGGTTCTTTTAGTCTTAAATAAAAAAAACTTTTGTCTTAGTATTTACATAAGAAAAAAAAGTATATAAACCCAGAATTAGTTAACACATATATATTTATAATACTGTATTAACCCTAAGGGATTATAACCTTTATAATACTTAAAGGGTTTTTGGAATATAAATACCCGTAAGGATCTTGCCCCCCACTACTTATATCTCTCTAGCAGGGCAAGGCTCGCGCCTTACTCTAGTTAGAGATTATAAATTATAAGTCAATAAAGGTAAAACAAACTGTAATGCATATAATCTATTTAAAATCCCATTAAGCTTCTTTTTTATTACCAATATCTTTATGTAATAACGGAACTATTCGAGGTTAAGTATTAGAAATTTATATTTCTAATAATAAGAATGTAAATAGCGAATAAAGAATAAAGCCAAATAAAAATAACCCATTTAAAAACATATGTTGTATTAAGAGGATAAAAAAGGAATATAAAGCATAGAATGAAAAAAGAATTATATCAGAATAAGTTTGTTCGGGTTTACTTTTCTATAATTAACTTCTATTCCGTAGGATAATCGGCTTAAACCACAACCACCGTTAATGACTAAGGCCATAGCTAATAAATAAATACTGTATGGGATAGCAGTATCCACACCCTCCATAACTTGTATATGACCTAATGCGTAAAAATGAATAAGATCTAATGGCCAAAATAAGAGAAAAGATGAACTAATGGCTAATGCAAAAAAGACATTAAAAATTATAGACGACAGGTATATTGTAAACTACTGTTACAATGTTAATTACGCTTTTTCTAAAACGGAAGGCGAAGAATAGTCTATTGACGTGTTTAAATCTATTAAACTGTTTTCTATTAAAGAAACCAAAGGCACTATGATTAAAAAGTGTGAGAAATATATTACGGTACTTATTTGTCCAAATTCTATGAATGGTGATTCAACGTGTTTAGCACCTAACACCATTAATATTAAGAAATTAGCAACAAAAATATAAAAAGCTATTTTACTTAAAGGTCTAAATTGTATACCTCTAGATCTACTTAAATCTGTAAATGGCATAGCTAATATAACTAATATAGCACTAAGCATAGCTATAACACCTAATAATTTGTTAGGTATAGATCTTAATATAGCATAGAAAGGTAGTAAATATCACTCCGGAACTATCGCAGGTGGAGTTTGCATAGGGTTAGCTACAACGTAATTTTCACTATCACCTAATACGTTAGGCATGAAGAATACGAATAAACTTAATACAAAGATAAATAAAAAGATAGTTATTAAATCTTTGAATAAGAAGTAAGGAGCAAAAGGTAATCTATCGTAATTACCTGATACACCTAAAGGATTACCTGACCCTGCACTATCGTGTAAGGCTATTAAGTGCATTAATACTAATGCAGCTAATATAAACGGTAAAACAAAATGTAATGCAAAGAATCTATTTAAAGTTGCATTATTAACAGAAAAACCCCCTCAGATAAACTCAACAATGTCTTGACCTATTCAAGGTATAGCACTCATAAGATTAGTTATAACTGTGGCACCTCATAAAGACATCTGTCCATAAGGAAGCACATAACCCAAGAATGCTGTAACGATCATTAATATGAATATAAATGTACCTATTGTTCATACTAATGTTCTAGGTGCTCTGTATGACCCATAATATAAACCTCTACCCATGTGTAAATACACTAGGAAGAAGAAAAAAGATGCAGTGTTACTATGTAAGTAACGTATTAATCATCCGTTATTTACATCACGCATAATATGTTCTATGGAATTAAACGCTTCTAATATACTAGGGTTGTAATGCATAGCCAATGTTACACCTGTAACTATTTGTATAGCTAAACAAACGGCTAATAAAGAACCAAAATTTCATAAGTAGCTTAGATTAGATGGTTGTGGTGAATCGATTATATAGGAATTAACCAATTTTAATAAAGGATGACTCTTAAATATTCTCATTTTTAATTGTTGTATTGTTTATTATTTTATCTAGAAGTTAGAATGATAAAATAATTACATAAATTTTTAATTTTTAATTATTAGTGTAGTGTTCTAGTAGTTAAATTAAACTATATAAACATTTACTAAGGGCATTTTTAGTAAAAAAAAAAATGCTTGTTAAGAGAGTATTTACAATGCGATACTCATATTACTAATTAAACCTCAATTAAGTAAGTATTAATTGTCCGGGAAAGTTGCTTGTATTCTATCTAAAGTCGCTGTGGTTGGTCTTAGTATTCAATTCCTTTCCGCCCTTATAATAACAACCTGTGGGTTATCCTTTATAAAAGCATGTTCAAGGTGGGATACGTTTCTTATTAGGTAATTATTCAATTCAGTACCTGTATAAAGCCTAGTACCCAACGACCTTCTTTTGGAATATACGTGGTATTGGTCAAGATTGTTATTTACCATACGAGAGGCCTCAAGTTGACTCTCTAACTTAGTTAGTAGTATAACTTTAAGGGACACTTGTCCTCGAAATAGCGGACGAGGACCTCCAGAAGGATCACCCTTAGGATCTCCTGAAGGATTACCCTTTGGACCTGATCGTAAACTTTCAGGATTAATACCACTAGGAGTCTCGACAGGATTTAATAAACTAGGTATGTTCATAGCTAAATTAAAGATACCTAAACTAAATATTGTGGAAGATAGAGATAATATAACTATATTAAAGGGGGGGGGATACACTATTAGTTAGAACATTTTTAATGCCTGTTAATGAAGCTATAACCTGTTTGGACACAATTATGTCATTTTGTGTTTTATTTTATGCTTTTTATAGCTTCATAAACTACGCCATTTTACGCATTTTAGCTTTATGGTATTCTTCAATAATTTTAACTGTTTTATGGTAGATACGCTATAATATTTAAATTTGATTTGGTTTAGTTTAATTAAAACTGCGTAGCCCTGCACGTTATATGTGTTCAAGTCACATCGCCATATCATAGCACTTTTGTATGTTGACTGCCATTTTCCTCTACCCTTGTTTGTAAATACAAGGTGGTTGTCAGCTTAGTTATAGTTAGTTTGCTTGTCTTTACGAGCTTGCTTATAACGTAATGAGGTTTTTTTTTACAAACATGAATACTCGTTTTTACAGTAGTTACGCGTTACCTATACCCATCCAATACGATGGAAGGAAAAATAAGTTTTATCATGTTTATTTAAGTATAATAAGTTTTTATGATTTGAAATCGTTTACTATTAATTTATCCTGAGCTCTCGAAGGGAGGGGTTATAATATTTATACTGTTTATATCAAAGTTAGATATAACAAAGATAATTTATTTATGGCGGGTAACCAATTTGTATTTTCATAAGATAACAAAGAGGATTTAGTGACGCAATATAATGATGCATTAGTAAGATTGGAAGAATATTTAGCCAGTTACAATTTGTCAGACGATGAAATCGTTTACAAATTTATTTAAGAATTTTAGATAAAAAATTATATAGTGATATTTTAATTGACACAAATATTCTTAATATGGTCCCTAGTATAAGAATAAGTACTACGGCTAGTCTTTCTATACCTAGTAATACCGAAGAAAATTATTTAGGTAAAGCTTTGTTTGTTGTAGGTGAGAATAACATAGTTACTTATATACCAGTCAATATCCAAGGTGTATTAATTAATTTATTAGATAAAATTAATGAAAAGAACCATCTTATTCGTAATAAGCATAAAGACATACGTACAAGTTTTGATATGTCTTGTAAGTTTTATCATATAAAGAGCCGTATAGATTATATATTGGTAATTAGGATTTTAAAAGATAACCAGGTTGAAAAGATAAAATATTCGTTATCTGGTGTATTACTCAGTAGTGTAGTTGATACTACCGATGGTAATAAGGTATCTAGATTTAGAGGTAGTGAAACTTTGCATATAGTAGATAATATAGCAATGGATAAATCTAATAAAATAACCTTTAAACCTATAGAAAGTTATAAAGTTAAATCCAGAACATGATGAGCTAATCCTAATATAGGTGTTATTGATTTAGAAACATATTTAGAGGATGATAATATACATAAACTATATGCTCTAGGGTTTAGGACAAATCTAAATGAAAATCCTGTTGTGTATTATATAGATAAAAAATTTAACCGTAATGTTCTAGTATTAAATATGATAGATGAATTACTTAGACCTAAATATAAAAATATTACTTTTTATTCACATAAAAAAAGGGGGAGGTTATGATGTTGTATTTATACTAAAGATTTTATAAGACTATAACGAAAGTTTAGAATCAGAAAATTCTAAATATAACATAAACCCAATACTAAGAGATGATAAGATTATTAAAGTTACTATCAAGAAAGGTATTTATAGTTTAGTTATAAAGGATAGTTACGGTATATTAACATCTAGTCTAAAAAAATTAAGTGAAGATTTTGGCGTTAAAACATCTAAATCTCTTTTTCCTTATAAATTTTCTACAAGAAATCCTTTAGAATACATTGGTTCTACACCTGCTATGGATTATTATAACAATATATCTATAGAAGAATATAGAAAAATAAATACTGAACTTTGATAATTCAAAGATGAAACTCTTAAATATCTTCGAAATGATTTAAATTGTTTATTTGAAATAATTAATAGAGCTAATACACAGATTTTTAAAGATTATCAAATAAACATTATGGAGTCGGTTACGATATCGGGACTAGCTATGAAAATATATTTAAGTAAATATTACGCAGGTAACATACCTAGAATTCTGAAACCTAGTATATACAGGGATATAAAACAAGGTTATTATGGTGGTATAACGGAGGTATATAAGCCATATGAACAATATTTACACACACAAAAATATTACTAGCCGCAGATATAGACAATAACATTCTTCTTTTCAGTAGACGCCCGTAACGAGGTGAATACCTCGTAAAGGCTCTAATTCATCACTGGTGGTTTTTGTAACTTTTTTTGTTGTCTCCAGAACCTGAAATTGTTCTGGCTTTATAATTACAATTATTTTATATTATATATTATATATTATATAAAATTATATATACCATTAAGACTCGTTTATTGTCTTTAGAGTAGTCGTACCTTTAATTATTGGTGAATATCAATTGATTTATTACTATAGAATACCATGTATGTAATACTAACTATCCATTTTTTAGTTTGGAGCCGGAGGTGTAAAAAATAAAAAGGCTGGTTGACTATTAGTGAGATCGCTTATTATTTAGTAAGTGATCAGGGTTTGATTACTCAATTATAGTTGCATTCTTGATTATGTTAGATATATCAATAAAAATATTAAAAATAAGAATAAAATGATGCCTTACACACTCACACGCAGAAAAATTCTCACGGGTTATAATATTATTAATTTTTACAACCAGAATAATTCGAGATTTTTTTTTATTATATTAAGATAAAATCTCTTCGTCATATTCATGAGAATAGTCATTTTATTTACAACTCTATTACTAAGGTTAAATTTAAAGAAATTTATTTTTCTCCTATGCACTTTTTTGATCCCTCGGAGTTCCAGAAGAAATTATCTCATTCTTTAGACTTTTCTTTAAGGTATGCTCTTATGTTTAGAGTTTGTTATGGTGATTCCTCCACATACAAAATGCTTGGGAGGCAATATGCTTTAGCCATTTCGGATTATACCCAGAATTTTGCTACTTTGACTGAATTACATAATCTACGGGTTACACGTTTAGTTGTTTCGATGGATGAATATAATTATATTGAGAATGATATATACTACTCAGATGGTTAACTTTATAGACGTCCGTTATGGTATGAATATACCTTAAGGGATTCTTAACGTGATACCCCTCATGTTCAACTCTTTATTCTTATGGACCAATACCTGAAATGGTTTTATTATATCCATTAAAAGAAGGATAGATATGAGGAAGACGTTGTGTTCTTTAGACTATCGGACCTTTAATCATTGGGGAATATCTATGATTTATCACTATATAGATTACCAGGTTAACAATTTAAATTAGAGTTGTTTGTTAATTAGTGATGGATTATTGTGTCGGACCTACTTCTTACTTAGTAAGTTGTTTAGGCCAAGGTTTCTTTACTCAATTTTAGTTGCATCTTGATTAAGTAACGTACAATATTGTACAAAAACAAAGAAAAAATATGGTTAAAATAAACAACACACATTATGGTGGTCTTTCCACTTCTAGGTTTATTCGCTACCCTTCTATGATTAGATATCCTATTTTTAATAATTTTCCTATTAGTGGTATACATAACTCTCCTCTTATTACTACACATGTTAAGATACACTTTAAAGAGATTACCTTTTCTCCTAAAGAGTTCTTTTTTAAAGATGAATTCGTTAATAAATTAACTTTATCTTTGGATTTATCTTCAAGATATGCTGTACTTTTCAGAGTTTGTTATGGTAACACATCTGTATATAAGATGTTAGGTTGTCAATATGCTTTATCTATCTCGGATTATACCCATAACTACGCTGATTTAAGTAGTTTACATCTGACTCTCTTATTTAGGTTAAATCATTCTATGGATGAATATAAGTATACCGCTGATTCTATTTCTTCTATACAAATCATTGCTTATAAAGTTAGATACACTGAAGAAGTTTCTAAATTATATTCTAATTCTTATAATATTGACAACTTAGGACATAATATTGATTTAATGGATCTTCCTAAGAATGATTTGAAGTTAGTCGATTTTATTATTTTACCTTTAACCATGGATCTTAATAAGTATAGTACTCCTCTTTATCTAGTAATTGATGAAGATAGTAACATTGTTAAACACATATTATTAGATAACTATAAAGACCTTATACAAATGATTAATAAAAGAAGGTTAAAGGGTGATTTTACCGTTGCTAGTGATTCCTTTGTTTATAATAGTGAAAACAAAAAATTCGTTACTATAATTAATAAAGACACAACAATAGATAATAAAAACATGCATAAAATAAATGTTATTACTGTAGACGGTGGTCATATTATTGACGCTACGGATATATATTTAACACCTAATACTTTTAGTAGAACTATTAACAATGTTACTAAAGTTATCGATATCCATAATAGGTCAGTCGTAAGTAGTTCTATTGTAGTTAAATTAACATAGGTTAAAGGGAAAAAAGTTGTGGATAAGTATAATACAGCGGATCCTTATATAGGTACATTTGACTTAGAAACATATAAATCTGATGGTATAAGTAAAGTATATGCTATAGGTTTTCATACTAAAAATAACAATAATTATTATATAGATAAAGATACTTTAGACTCTAATGAATTAATAATGAGATGTTTAAAGGATTTAGTTTAAAGGAAGTATGATAAATATACTTTTTATGTACACAACTTAGGTGGTTTTGATATATATTTTTTATTACGTCTTTTAATTAAGTCTGATAAATATCAGGTTAGATTATCCTGTCATGGATCTAAATTTCTAAGTATGACTATCACGGGTACTCCTAAAGCTATTGTTAAAAATGGTGTGGTAGTTAATAAAGACGTTAAGGTTAAATACCAAATAAAGTTAGTGGATAGCTTCAACATTTTATCAGGTAGTTTAGATGATTTATGTACTACGTATGAAACCATTAAACAGCTATACCTAAATATAATTTTAAGAGATAAAAAAAAGTATATATAGGTATTCATGATGAGTTAATGTTAATAGTGGCTCTTATAATACCAGTACCAATATATGTGCCAGCATTCCACCACTAAACGTATAATAGATAGATATCCCTATACCTAACTTCACTTATCGCGCTGACTCTGACGATGCCCAGCAGGATACATCTTACGTGACAAAACAAGTCTATGCTTCAGTCAGGATAGACTATCATATAAAATTCTTATATAGTTTTTTTTTATATATAAAAAAAACTTTAAACATTAGAAACCATTAAACAGCTTATAATATAAGAAAATAAAAATTTATTTATATAATATATACCAGTATGTATAAAGGTTTTATATAACTATGTGTCTAATTAAGGCAGGGTAAGACGGCTAGTGAAAGGTGGTATGAGAACTCATCTATCTTTGTCTTCTAGCAAAATCTATTCAATAATATACCTCATCTATATCATTCTTTGTAACTTCTAAGGCCACATTCTTTCGACGGTTTCAGTACATTAAACCCCGACCGTTAGGGCCATCCTCAATATACACGCGGCCTTCGCCTAGTGTATTGTTCCCACACCTAACTATATAAGTTTTTTCCCTATCAGAAAAAGGCGTTAAATCTCTACCCACAATATGTGTAAAAAAATTGCTTTTTTTAAATCTAAGATCATTATAGCGATTATAACTTGAAAGACGGAAAAGCAATTCATCCATCTTCTGATTTACGGATACGTCATAAATACAAAAAATATAACCTGAAGGAAGAGATGGCCTCCTTGTATCTTGGTTAGATGGGCTCCCTATAACTTGGTTAGGAGATGGGCTCCCTGGAACTTGGTTAGATGGGCTACTTGCACCATTTCCAGCACTGCTATTACCTATACCCGCGTCCATAAATAAGGCATTATTTTGTCTAAAGTATAGAACCACGTCATGAATATAGATAGATAACCCTATCCATGAGAAATAAACAATAAAAGGATTAGCTAACCATCCTATATTAAGTGGTAGATTAAGTGTAAATAAAAAATGATCAAAACCTGAGCTGAACCCCCCGCTAGCAAAAACTTTAAGCAATGAAATAAAAATAACAAAAAAGAAAGCTCTTTTTTCATTTTTAGTTATACTAAAATTATTCAGAATAATTTTTAATATTAACCCTAAACAAGCGAAGTAAAAAGCATATTTAAGACTTAAAGGTGTTAATAATGCTGCAATTAAGTTATTATAATTAAAAAAAGATTCTGAACCAATGTTAAATATTATCTTACTTAAGCTAACGGTAAATAATATAAAACCAATTCTAGTTAATTTATTATGATTAAGAATTTTAAGAGTTAGGCTAAAGTAATAACTAAAAATGTTAGCTTCCAATATAGTAATATCTTTACTTTTTCTATTACTATAAATATTTATAACACTAAATAATGCTAATAGTAATAATAAAAGTAAACTATTGTCAGCTAAAGATAAATAAGGTATTAATATATAGAAAATAAAACCAATTAAGATATACAGAGCATAACTTGTAATTACACCTGTATCTAAATTAGCAATGTTTCTACTTAAAGTAATTAAACCTTTTTCTAAACCAAAAGGTCCTAATAATTCAATACTCCCTTTATCTAGAACTTTAGTAGTTTGACCACCTAATTTAAGAACTAAACCTGTTATATATTTATTATAAAATAATTCAATCAAGAAACGTTGATTAAAGAATCCAAATATAATATAACCTAATCTAGAAAATTTAAAGCTTAGAAGTATTTTAGGTAAGAATTCTGAAAGAACGATAGCTAAAACACTCATAGATACAGTAAAGAATAAAGGTAATAATTTAAAGAAAGTAGGTACGGCAAATTCAGTATCTAACATTATTTCATGTGTAGGATGTATAAATAAACTATTATCCGCAAAGAAACCTGAACCTAAACCTATAAAGATATCTTTAGTTATATATCCAAAGAATATAGAAAAGATAGCTAATATAATAAGAGGTAAACTCATAAATATATCACCTTCATGAGCATGTTTATAATTAACCACCGGTCCGTTAGGATTAGTTAAGAAAGTTAAATATAAAACTTTAACGGAGTATAAGGTAGTGAAGATAGCACCAATAGTTGCTATACAGTAGACTACTGTACCACTAAAGTAAAATTGACCATAAGCAGATTCTAATATCAAATCTTTACTATAGAAACCTGTCATAAAAGGGAAGGCTACTAAACTAAGACTAGCTATTAACATAACAGAATATGTTAAAGGTAAGAATGGTCTTAACCCACCATACTTCCTAAAATCTTGGTTATCTGCTACTGCGTGAATTACAGCACCTGCACCCAAGAATAATAGCCCTTTATAAAAGGCATGATTAACTAAGTGAAATAAAGCTATGTTATATGAAGACAATCCAACAGCTATCACCATCATCCCTAATTGCTAATAATAAAATAAATATTATTTTATTATATATTGTTTTTACTAATGCATTAGTGTATGGAACAAGGTTCTTCAGAAAATCTCAAACCTATTATTTTAATATTAAATAAATTTAAATTTGTAGGTAAAATAGATATTTCACGGTGAAAACCTGTTACAATATGTATCTTGTTAAGTAAAATAAGATTTAATCATTGTGATCTTTCAGGCGATGGAAAGTTAATTTGAATGCAGGTACGTTCCGCCGAAGCTGTTTCGCTATAGTTTAAGTCACTTTTAGTTAACTTAGTATAACAAGATTTAAACTCAACAGGTATTTTATTAAATATACCATATCAATATAGACCTGTGCTAGGATTTTTCACTCGCATTAACCTTACATTTTTATTATTACTATACAATAATTCTAAGTAAAATGCCTGAAGATCATTAATATCATAAATACCTAAATAAACCTTACCGTCTTTATCTACGGTAGTAATCGGACACAAATCTAATTCCGCTCCAACTACGCTTATGAAATCCCGTACACTGGATTTCACTTCTGCATATAAGCAGTGGGTAACTGAAAAAAAAACTGTAAAATGCGAGTATTAATTAAGGATAATACTGTATAGCAAAATTTAATATTTTTAGCTTGCTATTTATATTAAACACCTAATACAATAAATATAAATATTTATCTATAATATAAATTGGACCATTTCTTTATTAATCTTTAAATTTTTCTCATTTATCTTTAAAATAAATCCAATCCTTTAATTTATTTATATCTTTATTATCTTTAGACACTTTTAATATATAAAATTCTTTGATTAAATTAATTCTATTCATCTTTTTTGTTTTTAAGGGATAAATATTAAAATAGTTGTCTATTAAATTAAATAATTCTATCTTTCTGTAAACAAGATATTTAAATGCCTCAATTTTTGGACTAAGTATATCTATTCTTCCACTATATATGCTAATTAGGGGATCTAGTAAATATTTATTTTTTTGTGTTATACTTATAAATACTTGTCCTGACGCTTCATTAAAATAAACCGAACCATCACTATCTATAAAACCACTTAACCATCCATTATTAAATGTCAAAGGTTCAGGGTATACTAGTTCTATATTGTACTTAACACATAATTTATACATCTGCAATAAGCGTGTAGGATTTCTTAAGTGCCCATTTACATCATTTAGAAGTAATATTAAGCCTTTTTTATGTCTTAGTTTATATCTTACTGCATTAGCATTTGAAACAGCTTTTATTGATCCACCATATTTTTGTTTAACTTCAAACAAGGCTTTTTTATCTCGGATATCCATAGTTATTTCACAACTAGCATACCCTTTTTTCGTTAAAATAAAATAACCATCTCCATCCAATAAACCGGCTAATCATTGTTTAAAATTTAAATCAGTGTGTTTTTGCTTATTATTATTTATATTATTTATAGAAGTGTTAATTTGGCTTGAACTCATATACCTATCGCTAGAAGCAAGATCAAGTTTATTTAATAATACGGGACTTGTGGTATAAAAGGAAATATTAAAGTCTTTAAATATAAATATAATAAATATATTTAGGCTATATTTAATGAAAAAAAGTATTTTTAAGATAAAGGATTTTGGTTTTAAATTCACAATAAACTTAAAAAAGATTAATATCAAACGTGTGGCCTCTGAGATTCCTACTAACTTGCTTATAATAATAGCTTTTCACTTTACGGACACTAAAGTAGGGTTTAATCTAAATAAGTACTGTCGCAATATATAAATAGCGAAAAATGAATTAAAAAAACTAATATTAATATAATTATAGAAATAATTAAGAGCTTTGGTTATCTGCGAATTGATTATGTTAATAATTTCTACGCATATAGTTTGATGCCTGAATATTTTAATAAAAAAATATTCTCGAGCCAATTGACTCATAGTGGAATAAGCGATAACTTTTTTTATATCTTGTTGGAATAGACCTATAAGACTACTAAAGACGGTAGTTATAGCACCTAATCATAAACATAAAATTAAAACAGTCGAGCTATACTCGATTAAAGGACTTGTACGCATTAATAAATACACACCAGCTGTACATTTATGTTGGCTATTCCCTCGATATCATACGGCTTTATTTGTGTACAAATAAAACCAATATATATGATTTGGTTAGGGGTTTTATATGTCTTGCTATTATAAATATCTTAATAACAAGGCAAATGTAAGTAATAGCACACCATATTTTTCAATATGGATCGGACTATATCTTTATCTTATAAATTTGTTAATATCTTTACTTAAAAGATCTATTTTGTTTAGACCCTCTAGGGTTAAATGTTTCTTATTTAATACCAAATCGTGTATTTTACATCATTTTTTAAATGCAAGAGATTTTTTTGTTTTTAATTTGTATCTAGAAAAATAATTTCTAATTACTTTAAGTTTAGTAAAAGAAGAGCAATGAAAACTTCAACCATTTCAACTCTTATCATAATTAATATTTTTTAAGGTTAAATCCTTAATTATTTCATTATGACCTTTTACATATTTATCTTCGCATGTAGAGGCAGAAGGCTGTGAAAGATTTAGAAAGATATCCCTCAAGATTTTTATTATATAAAATTCCTTCGGAGTTATTTGAAAAGTTAAAGGTGGAGCCCTCTTAAGCTTAGAAGTTAAACAACTTTTTACTCTACCGTAAAAACAACCTTCAGCATCGGCAAACCCCGATATTCAACCTGATTGTAAACTAGGTTCAAGTAACCTATCTTTAAAAGTAATATTCGTACTGTATTGTTTATTGTACGTTTCCAATCATATTCTAAATTGTTCTTTTTTATATATACTAGATATGTTACCATTAAAAATAGTCATTAGCCTCGTAAAATTTTCCTTAGATGAAACATAAAAAACACCTACATTTCTATGCGTTTCACTTCTAATTTGTATTTTACCAAACCCTAATTCTTTTTTTATAAAATAAAGAACTTGTATGTCACTAAGACTTTTAGTTATATCAAAATATACTTTATTTTTAGAAACGCGAAAAGAACCATCCCCTTCTGTAAAACCTATGAATCATTATAAAAAATTTTATTTATTTTTTTTTTTTATGTTGAGGTATTAAATTTGAATATTAGTAAATATTATAAGATATATCGCGTGTAGTCTCTGAAGATCCTTTAGAGTTAATATCCATATTAAACAATAAAGTTTCCTGCTGATTAACCCTTTTTATAGCAAATTCTTTTTTGTTTACTATAAAGCACAAGATTTTTTTTATTTATCATATTTAAGTAAATTAAAATATACATAAACTTGATGTAAGGCAGTTCCAGCATATAGCGATATCATAATTGATTAACTCACGTTAATCAACGGCAACAGTTTACCATTGTAGCTGCGTGTATTAAAGCACTAACAGGCGTAGGTCCCTCCATGGCCATCGGTAATCAAACATGTAATCCAACTTGAGAACTTTTAGCCATAGCACCAATTAATAAACATATACCAATAATTGTAACAATGTTTTCATTAACAAAAGGCGCTAATGAGAATACGGTACTATAATCAATGTTACCAAATGACCATAATATAGCAAACATACCTATAGTTAAAAAACAATCACCCACTCTGTTAGTTAAAAAAGCTGACATAGAACTTTGATTTGCAGCTATTCTAGTAAATCAGAAACTTACTAAAAGGTACGAACAAATTCCTACACCCTCTCATCCCACAAACATTAATAAAAAATTATTAGCTGTAACTAGTATAATCATCATAAAAGTGAATAAACTTAGATAACTAAAGAACCTTTGATTGTGTGGGTCATGGCTCATATACCCTATAGAATAAATATGTACTAAAGAACTAACAATTAAGACAGGTATTAACATAGATACGGTTAAACTATCGAAATGGAAACCTCATAGTACGTTAAGTGATTCACTATCTATTCATCTAAAAAGGTTTATTGAAACAGGTATGTTATTTAAACCTACTTCAAAAAAGGCAACAATTGCTAATAAAGTTGTTACAATTACACTCGTACATGTAATTAATTGGGCTCCGCTAACACCGACTTTTCTACCAAAAAACCCGGAAACTATTGATCCTAATAAAGGTAAAGTAATTATAGCTAAATACATTATTTATATTCTATTGCAATGCTACCTCTTAATCTATAAAATGCAACTAAAATACCTAAACCAATGGCGGATTCTGCACCAGCTATAGCTATTATATAAATAGCGTATGTTTGGCCTAATATATCATCAAAGCTAAGTGAACTTACCAAGATTAAGAACGTAATAGCTAATAACATTATTTCTATTGAAATAAGCATTAATATTATATTTTTTCTATTTAAAACGAAACCTAAAATTCCGATTAAAAAAAGTATTAAGGATAAATTCATTGTATATCTTTTTTTTTAATTATATTAAAAAGCCTTTAACAAAGCCAAAACCCTATAATTAAATATAACTTAGATAAAAAAGGGTTTAGATTATTAAACCTTTAAACGTACTTATATAGTTTTAACTGTGTTTACCTTAAATAACACTATACAAGCATTAAAGAATAAAAGAATCGAACTTTTTATAACATTATAAAAATAATATTGCTTTACCATTAAGCTTATTCTTTTTACAAATAATTTAAATTTGTAAGAATTTGAGCCTAAGCTCAAAGTCATGTACACTTTTTATTGTGAATATTCGCGTATAAAATTAAGCTAAAGTATTAGTTTTTGCTTTAACCTTTACTTTACCATCCTATTTATAAGACGTTATATATAAATAATATTATAGTATTTATATTATCTATATATTTTAAGTTAAAAACTAACGTTCCAGAATACCTAACAATTCTAATGTTAGAATACCGTTATATCGACAGCTTTCTCCTACTAGAACTATATTTTTCTGTAAAGGACTACTAGAGTCGAAAATACTTCTACAAACAACATTGTGATCTCATGCGTTTATTCTATCAGAATAGTTAGGATGAGTCATCATAATGCTAGATCTAGGAGGCCTATTAACAAATAAACTCCTTAGCTTTTGTCCGACCGCTCTTCTACTAGTTTCAAAATCATGTACAGTATCAATATTCTCGTTATTATTTGAACCAGAATTTCCTGATCGACCTGAATTTGAAGAAGGATCTGTTATACCTGGATTATTAGAACCTTGAGATTGGCCTAAGTTACCAGTATATCCAGTATCCGCGCCCGAAGAAAAATAATCCGAAGGTGATTCTGGACATCTAGCTTTAAATAACTCTAAATATAATAAATCTATATTATTGTTCTTCAAGTCAACTAAGAAATTTTTCTATAGACACAGACTCTATAACTATAGGCATAGAACTGTGTAAAATCCCACATATTTCTGAACATTGCAAATTACTATACTAAGCTAGGGTCTTATCAAGACCAAAGTATGGATTTTATCCCTAAATATAAATTAAATGCATTTAATTTATATCCATTTAACAGACAAGATAAAAATATTTAATATTGTTATAGGTTGTCTTGCACTCTTTCGAGTGGGGTCTGACTATATCTTAAGCCAGGACTATGTTACTAGAAACAATAGCCCAGCCAACCAACATTTAGTCGATGAACTGCACACCCTCATCCTGCTATAAAAATAATATTTTAAGCCGACATGCATAGCAATAAAACATTTATTTTATTATAAAAGCTAAAGAATGATGGAGCTTGGCTGCGGATTGCCCATTGTAATATCTAATCTTGATTTTACCATACCGCGAGTCATTACCTGCGCCCCAAATTATATTACTATACTTGGTTGGTTAAGATAGTTTTAGGGTGTTCCCGTCAATTTGATGATTTATAACCAGAGGTTCACTCTGATTACGGCCAAAGTTATATTAAGAGCTACTTATATTAGCCTTATACCAAAACAAGAAGATATAATTGTCTTGCGAAGCACTACCTAATTCATTAGCCATTGCCCATGTTATTTAACTAAATAAGCTAATTACTTATTCTCTGCGGTACATCATTATTTAAACATCTTACTTTTGAAGATAATGAAAGGTAAATCCCTTATAAGTTCCACCCTTTTTAAGACAAATATAAAGCATTTTTCGATCCAATTTGACTCCTTGTGTTTCAAAATATAGAATTGTGTCCGTTATACTTAAAAAAGATTGTTCCCTGCTATCTAATATAGATTTAACTCTAAAAGGTTTATTTTTTTTATTTACTTCTTCCATAGCTTCTCGGGATATTCTATTTTTTTTGTACTCTTCAATTAATAAACCCAAATTTTCTTGTTCTTTGCCAGATCTGACACTGTTAACATGGTATGATGAATCTAAATATTTACAATAAAAATTATGAAAGACTTTACCTAGTTTAATATACTTAGATAAGGTATCTCTTTTAATAGTTAGCCCTATAGATTGTAAATATCCAGTGCAAGATGTTAAAGAATCGAATGCAAGTTTATTGTTCGAAGCTGGAAAATAAGCTGGATCTACATATGTATTACCTTGCCTAATTTCAAGTGTAACAGCTAGACTTCGACGGTTACCTAATTCATAGCTAATACGTCGTTCTTTATCCATTATCATTTTTAATTGCTTAACTTCTATACTACTTGCTATTATATTAGATACAGGAAAACTTAATAAAATAAATTGGTTAAGATAAGGAATATTACTGTCTAAATATTTCTTACAAGAAGATTGATGTATACCTAAAACTCTTTTTAAGCCAATTTGTGATTGAGCATGATAGTAAAGTATTGTACAATCTAAATTGTATACATATATAGCCTTACCTTCAGAAGGTCCGAAATTTACAACTCTTAATGTATTTAAATCATAATGTTTATTTAAAAGCATATACTGTTCTAAAAATAAAGCATCTTGCGGTTTAAAGATATTATTATCTAGTTTAAACACTTTTATATTAAAGGAACTAAGGCCTTCATTAGATAAAAGGGGAAGAAATTTCCCCCTTATCTTATAATTTCCTTTAAAGTAATATTCCATACGACGTCTTAGCAAATTAGATGAACCAATATACATAGATTTACTGGATTTGTGTGTAAAGACGTATACACCCGCATAACCTGTATGCTTGGATTTACCTACCAAACAATAAAACTTATTTAAATTGCTTTTGCTTATAGGTAAAGCGAACTCTATACCTTTAATTTTTAACAATTCCTTTAATTTGTTCGCACTTATAGAAACTTTCTGATTATAAAGTAATTTATTTATAACTAAATGTGTTGTTAAATTATCGCTATTAATATGTTCTAAGGCAAGTTTTTCCGTAAAGCGATACATGTACAAGGGCTCGGCTCTACTTTTTAAGAGTTTTCGTTTAATCTTTAGTTCTGCAGAGTCTATGTTATTAGTTGAATATTTTCTAACGTATTTCTTATGGCTGGTTAAACCAGAAAGTAAGAGAGGTAAACTCCAGTTAGGAGTACCTGTAGTTAAATTAGACATAATACCGCTGTAAGATAAACAATAACTATAAGAACAAATGTTTGTTGTTATTGTATCCGGTATTTTTAGGGTTTTTTTTGGATAATAAAAGGTACAAAATTTTTGACTATCGACATGTTTCAGTAAACTATTTCAACCGTAGAAAGTTCCTTCTCTATTTATAAGAACGGAAACTTGGTTTAATCTACCTGGGTAAGCATCACATTTAATACCTAAAGATGGACAAGCGAAAGAATGAATAACATCTGCAGCCGTTACAATAAATCTTACGTGTGTTAATTCAGGAAGGATAACTCTATTATCTACTTCAAGCATTCTTAAAGCTCCATCTTCTAAATCAGACTCGGGTACTAAATATGAATCAAACTCGATGAAATCATCGTCAGTATTTAAAAAGTCCGGATATTGATAACTTCAATATCATTGGTGCTATTAAAAACTTTAGATTATTAAGCTGCATTTAAGTCTGATATCAACCTAGGTATTGCTTGTATAGGACCCATACTAAGACTACTTTCATGATACATTCTAAATGAATGGTGACGATTTTGCATCAAAGTATATTTTGTTTCAGGTAAACTTATTAACTTTTGATGTAACACCACTTGTTCAGGACTCGTCCATTGCATTCTCACAGGTATTTGCTGACTGTATACTGAAAACCTTGTTTGGGTAGTACACCTAAGTTGAGGTTGTTCAGTAATTTTATATTTAAGAGAATCAAAGTGGTTAGAATAATCATGAGGTAACTTACCTAATTCATCACCTAAAGAAGAAGTACAAGCCGAAGAAGAATTAATAACATCTGCAGCCTTTATAATAAATCTTAAGTCTGTTGATTCAGGAAGGATAACTCTATTATCTACTTCAAGCATTCTTAAAGCTCCATCTTCTAAAACAGACTCGGGTACTAAATATGCATCAAATACGAATAATTCCCCAAGAGTTTTTAAAAAATCGCAAGATAAATAGCTCCAATACCATACGTGCAATTAAGGCGTTTAACTCTGAATTTTCGACTGTACATAAAGCATCAAACTTAAAAAAAAAAGCTTGACACCCACAAGCGACCCAGCCTGTAGCAATAAACAAAAAAAATAAACTGTTTACTGACGGTCTTGTAATATATACGACAAAATATATAAGATATTAACCGTTTTCACTCGTGTCGCCAAAGGAAAAAAGAACTTTATCCTTAAAGATCCCTGTAGGGATCTTAGATATAAATAAATTCAATTCACGATCTGTAAGAAAAAAAAATTTTTTTATTAATAGAAAGTAAATGCATTAAGCTCAAGCTCATTTGAGTTTAGTGGTACTAATTACCACTTTATTTATACTACACTTATTTATATCACGACTATCACATATTTATATTACGCCTCTTCTGCATATAATGGCTAAAAATAAAATAAGCCAAAACCAGCAAAAAGAGGGGCAGTTGAAAGAACTTATACTTTATTGCTTATATTATATACCCCTTGTCTTACGAAGTATTACGAAGTCTTACGAAGTAAGCGTATGAGCGTATTAGAACACAATTAATTGTCTTGCTTGTTTGAACAGAAGACAGCCCCTAATTTATATTTCATACTTGGAATGATGTGAGGTAATACCAACTTTTTTAATTTAGGTAAAGATTCACCTAAGATATAAATAGAATATTGATTTGACTTACTTAATTTTTGAACAGTACATTTCAGCCCCCATTTACTTGTTAATATTCCAGCTAAATATTTAACTTCTTCCAACTTAAAAGCATTTGTAGATAATCTAACCCCAGCCTTTGCTCAACCACCCTCATCCATAATTCATATAGCTAGAGCTAAAGGGGTAATATATTTTATTAAATCCGGATTAATATATTTTTTACCTTTTTTATAAAATAATTTATGAATTCAATTAAAACTTCTAAAAGTAAAAGTATTAAACTCATAACCATAATAAATCTTAGTTTCCTGTAAATATTTATTAAGAAGTTTACGCTCAGACATTCTAGGTGCCAGATTAGAACAATAGCCTTTATCATTAAAGAATTTATACAACCAAAACAAGTAATCTTTATGTATTACACTTTGCCTAAAACAAAGTCTTGTACCTTCTATTGTTCTTGAATTAGCATTACCATCACCTAATAATGAGCCAATAATAATAGAAATTACATCTATATTATGTGGCCCTATACGACTACTAGCTCTGACTCTAGTATGAAACTTATTTTTAAATATATAACCATAGAAATTTATATTTTCTGCTTTGGCACATCTTACTTGTGTAGTATGGAATAAGTAAGCACACCTAACGTAGTAAGAGCGAATATCTTTTCTGCTTTTGCTTTTTAAAGTCCGAACTTTTTCATTTGTAAAGGATTTATAATAGCTTATATCTTTGACTTGAACTGGTCTAGATATTAAAGTATTATTTTTTTCACCTATTAATAGTATTAATAATCTATAGGTATCTTTCATTTTATTAAAAATATGTGATTTAAGGCCACCTATTATTTCGTGTTTACTTAATACGATGTATGGCATGAACACAAAAAAAGAAAACCTTCCGCTAATACTGACATGGCAGGATCACTAACTTCATCCATTAAATATAATAACTTAAATGAAGGAAAAGCTATTAACATTAATATTAAGGCAGGAGTAATTGTTCATATTAATTCTATTAGTGTCAAAACTTAAGTACTTTCATACTTAACTGGACTATATCTAACCTTATATATAAGGTTTTCACGTTTAGTCTCTGAGGAACCTACTTAAGTATATTACTTCGGGGTTTCCTGCTGATAATCCATTGTACATCCTTAGGGGTTATCACTGATAAAGAATTTACTTATTATATTTATAGTACCTAAAGGCTTTAGGAGTTTCCAGCATATAGTGAAATTTTACTCAGAGTTTTTTTAAGTTTATTATGTGGGTTGACCGGTAAATTTATATCTATCTTTAAATAATACACTGGAATTTATATAACGTTTTACAGTACTACCGCTAACATCTAAGAACTTAGAGGCTCTTCTTATTGAAACAAAACTACCTATTATTTTAAACCCATCTGAATCACATTTTTCGTGTATGTTGACACCTCTACTGGCACTCATGCTTAATCGAGTTACAAGAGAATGTTTTCTGCCTAAAGCTATTTGTCTCATTAACTCTTTAGTATCATCATTATGTGTTTTACCAAATAGAGGATTATTTGACCCAGATTTTTTTAAAGACATAAGTGCTTTAGTCTCCTCGGTATGAGTACTACCATATATAGGGGATTTTTCTTTAACATAAACTCCTTTTAAAGCCAACCTAATTTTTGTTTTACGGACAAGAGAAGGCTTATCGCCTAAAGAACTACTCGCTATTTTTAAAGTATTATAGCGAGGATTTAAATTATCAAAGTAGTATTGTTCCCTTTCAGTTAAGTGATCTATATCACAGTATTCCAGTATTTCTAATGAAAAATTAGAATATCCGTATTTTATTAAAGCACTACTTATTACAATACTTTCTCTATCTTTTAAATAACTAAGATTAAAATATTTAATAAATGTTTTAGCTAAATTTATGGATTGACCCACATAAATATCTTTCGTTATTTTATTGGATCATTTATAAATACCAGACATATTTTTATTATCATTTATAATTATTTTTATCATATCAAAAGCATCTTCGTAATATTTTGCACAGTTAACCTTCGAAGAAGAGGTACTATAAGACCTTATACAAATTATATTATTAAACTTAAAACACTTTTGAGCAGGCACAACTTTACCATGGTTTAAATATTTATGAGATATAGGTGATTTTCTACTAGTGTAATTTCTTACAATAGATATCATTATTCAACCTACACCAAATAAAATTATAACTAAATAGAACATAATATTATCGTGTAATTCAACTAAACCTTCCATTTGAGGTGTAGCACTATCCTGGAAATAAAGACCTCAAGGCTTAGGTGTATCACAATTGTTTACAATATTTGAAAATAATAAATCAAGCATATTATTTCATATTTCCTTTTTTCTAACTTAAAATTTATATATTTAAACATTAGAAACCATTAAACAGCTTATACTACTTTATATTTTAAAATAGTATATTTAAAAGACTAATTAAAGACTAAAAAAATTTTTTTTGAATAGTGTACTATCCTATAAAAATACAACACCGTTATTTTTTTTTTATACCAGACATAGTATGCTAAAGTACTAATATATTTAATATAATAATATTTATCATACATAATAAAGGGTCAAGGGAAGCCTGTTGTAATTTATATAATCTAGTTTACCTATTCACTCTCTATTATTAGAGAGCAAATACACCATACCCTCACTTTGTATATTAAATATAAAGCTACCTAACTAGAAATAGTAAACCTATATAATAAGATAATTATATAAGTAATAAAGAAAAAAATTTTTTTTTAGTTACAACATAACGTTTACAGAAAAGAGGTATAATAGATAAACGATTATACCTATAGATAATTATACAAGTAGCAATATACCTTTAATCTTCTGCATCCCAACCATACGACATAGGCTCAGTATCAGCAGTAATGTCACTAGAATCTTGGTAACCAGGACGTCTTTGACTACTTGAATCTTCATCAGCCTCAAATTTACGTTTATTTGAAGTTGAATTGCTTTGAGCACTAGACTGATCATCAGCCTCTGATTTATTTCGCAACGCAAGAGTATCTACTGCGGGTGTACCTATAATAGCATCAGTATTAGCTACATCAGTATTCGCTACTTCAGTATTCGCTACTTCAGTATTCGCTACTTCAGTATTCGCAACTTCAGTATTCGCTACTTCTCCTCTAGGCTTGTTACTCGGAACATCCGGACCTGCATGTAGTGGTGTATGGCAAGTAGCACAGCTACCATCATCATCACTGTCACTATCAACCACTACCCCTTGAGTTTTACGTAACCGTAATTCGGCTTTTAATTCGAAATGTCGGTCATAATACACTTGCCGACCTTCCGCACTATCCGAGTCGTCTCGGTGGTTATCCACTTCAATAGGGTGTTGTGATATATCTTTTGTAGCAGTAATATATTCTCTAATATTTCTTTCAGGTATGTTTTCAACTGGAGCATATACCATGGCATCCGCCCCTTCATCATAATACTCCCCATCGGGGTCTGAGCCGTAACCTGACTCACCGGAAGAACCTGATCCGTTTAAAGACTCAGATTCTGAATTAGGGGGGGAGTTATTACCATTGTTTTCCTCAGGTTCTGAACTAGAGGGTGAGTTATCACGTTCGTCTTCCTCTGCGGAGGTAGGTAAGGGTAAATTCTCACGTTCGTCTTCCTCTGCTGAGGTAGGTAAGGGTAAATTCTCACTATCGTTTACCTCTGCGGAGGTAAATAAGGGTAAATTATCACTATCGTTTACCTCTGATGAGGTTGGTAAGGAAGTGTTATCACTATTTACCTCTGCTGAGCTTGGTAAGGGTAATGCTAGAGACCTACATGTTGAGAAATACCTAGGTGTAGCTTTTAAAAAAGCTAAACCCCCTAGTACGCTAGATAAATGAGTAGTACTATTAAACCTGTTATGGATTAATTTAACCATTTGTCTACTATCAATTTTAAGTGCATTTTTACCTAACTCAAATGCAAAACCTAATGTTAAGGCTAAAAAAAATATTAACATTATAGCTAACCCATATATACCATTCGTGTGTGCACTAACTACGTAAGGATATACTAACAGAATTTCTAAATCAAACAATAGAAACAGTAAAGCAAATATAAAAAAAGAAATGCTGAATTGTGTCCTGTTTTGACCTAAGAAAGAGTGAAAACCACACTCAAAGACATTATCTTTTTCTTGGTATGGGTTATGCGGGGCAAATATTAAATTAATAGCTAATAAAATAACAGCTAATAAGGGTATAAATACAAAAAAGAATGTAGTACTTGTCATTTACTGATTGAATAATATTAAAGCTAAAATATTAGCTAAACTTAATCATTCATGTGGTATAAATATAAATAACAGTATTGTTAAAGTTAATACAGATATAGTAATTGTCAAATAACTAGATAATACAATACTATTAGCTTTAAATATTATATTTTCAACTATATTAACCTGGTTTAAGATGTTACCGTGTAAAATAAGATCGGCAGTTTCTTTATTAATGGTATGTTCAGGTGCATCAAAGAACATTTGTTTAATAATATTTAAGTAGTAAACACCACCAATAACACTAGTTAATATAGCAACTAGAGCAAGAAAAATATAGCCACTGTCTAAAGCAGCACTCAGTACCATTTGTTTTGCAAAGAAACCCATAAGAGGTGGAATACCTGCAAAAGAAAAGATTGTAATAGTTAAACTTAAAGCTAATAAAGGGTTTAACTCAAAATAACCTTTAAGTTGACTTATTAATTGTACAGGTGAATTATTTTTATCATCAAGTTGTTTGTATTCATTGCTCTCATTTACGTAATAGAAAAGAGAAAAACCCATACTAATTAAGATGATAAAAGCATTTAAATTACTAATAGAGTACTGCATTAGGTAGAATATAAAGGCTTGTATAGACTCTATACTGTTTATACTTAGTGCAAGCAAGATAAACCCTACATGTGATATAGTACTGTAGGCAAACAATCTTTTAATTCTTAGTTGAGTTAGACCTACTACTGTACCTACAATCAATGATAGTAAAGAACTTACCAGTAAACTAGATGTCCAACTAAAATTAAACAGAGAATCACCTGTATAATGCACTAATTCTAATAGAAATACAAAAATAGAAATTTTGGCTACTATGGCTACAAATGTAGTCACTATAGTAGGTATAGCATCATAAACACCAGGTGATCATAAGTGGAAAGGTGCTGCACTTACTTTAAATAGGAAACCTACGCTAAGTATAAGCAATGAAAAGTTAATATAATAACTTTTATATCAGTATAAAATATTATTGTCCCCTTCATTGGTCAAATCACTTAAGCTCGTTATAACATATATACCATCAAGATTAGTAGTACCTGAATTTGCATATAATAAACTAGTACCTAGTAAAATAAAACAAGAACTTAAACCCCCTAATAAGAAATAAGTTAAACCACCTGATGTAGCTAATTCAGAATTTCGGTATAGTGTACTAAGTAAATATAAACCGTAACTTTGTAGCTCTATCGATAAAAATATTGAGACTAAATCAGATGTAGATACTAAAAATGTTGCACCACTAACTATAAACAATAAGATTAAAGGGTACTCGATTATTTTAAATTGTTCCCCCATCTTGTTTACAATTTTAGTTCTGTAAAATAAGAAATTATAAAAAAGCATTTTTATTAAAGAAGAATATGCAGCTGTACATACCCTTCTAGGATAAAATGCAGTAAGTTGAAGTATTAGTGCACTGATTATATATATAAAAAGTTGAAATATATGTGTGATACTAGTTGCAAGAAATAGTCCACCATATAAACCAATACCTCTACTTAAAGTTTTTAAGTTTAAACACATGAAAGATATTAAACCTGAATAAATCAGAATTAATATAGAGACTCTACTATATAATATAGACTTATCTCGCCGTAAGGTAACCGCATTAGACAATAATAGCTGAATTATAGAAAATAATAACATAAATAAGTAAAAGAATCGAACTTTTTATAGCTATATTTTTATAAAAATATAGTTTTATAACAGACCGCTGACTTATTTTATTATATGCTATCTTCAATTTATATATTACTTTAAATATTTAATTAATACATACAATTTATAATGCATATATTATACACTTGTATAATAAAAATGTTTTTAATAAACCTGTATAAATACAAACCACACGGTAAAACCTTACTATTACATATAAAGACTATCTAAAGGGCAAAAGTAATATATATGTAAAATATAAAATACAAAATATTACTTGCAATAGATATATCATATATGTTATAAATTATAACATATATCTATACGCACATATGTATATATGTATCTAATATACATAACAATAAAAATAATACAACTATGTATTATTAATAATAGCCGGAGGAGAAATTTGAATTCTCATTCTTAATGCATGAAATTAATGTTCTAACCAATTAAACTACCCTGGCTTTTATTGTAATTTAAATTGATGAAGGGTGAATACCCTGATTTGAACAGGGAACAGACTGATCCACATACAGTCGCTCTACCGATTGAACTATATCCACCTTTATATAATAAAGGTTTATATAACTTTAAACATAAAATACAATAAAGTAATTATGTTGGAGTGATTCGAACACCCAATGGTAAATACCAAAAATTTATGACTTACCGATTAGTCCACAACATATATTTAAATAAATCAATATATAGATAATTAAACTAAATATAAATTTACATAAGGTAAATCCGACTTGAACGGATAAGATATAATAATAATAATCAAATAGGCCTAAGCTATTCATGTCTACCTATTCCATCACTACCTTAGAATTGCTCGAAATAAGATTTGAACTTACAACCTAAACATCTTCAGTGTTCCGCTCTACCAGGTTGAGCTTTTCGAGCCTATAGGTGTAAAGTCTAACTTCTTATAGAGATTAGCTTACACTAAAGCTATAAACGGTTATCTAACATAATTTTATATGTTTTATATGTTTTATATTGTAAACACACTAGTTAGACTAGTGAAGTATACATAATCTAAACCAAAGGTTAAATTGCTCGCACCTTAATTATCAATTTAAGTTTTGATACAATGAAAATTAAGTTTCGATACTATTGCATCAAAAAAAAAGTTTTTTTGTTAAGCAGGCGGCATTAATAAAGTTAGTAATTTTAGTTTATATGACAGATATAACAAGTAGAATTTTAGCAATACCTAGTGGAGACATCAAGAATCGAACCTGAATTAACGATATGCAAAATCGCAGTTTTGCCAATTAAACTATGTCCCCTTTTTAGAGTATTTAAAATAAATATTAATTTATAATCTTTTATATTCACATTATATATTTAACTACTTTTAGATGTATATAAGCATTATACGATATTGTAATATATTAGTATGTAGAGATGGTTATATATATAGCTTATCTAGCTTATAGTTTATATTTTAAAAGATAAAATATATATAAAATATCTAAAATATAAAATATCTAAAAAAATATTAAAAACTTAAATTAATGGGTTTTTAATTAAAAAAAAACGTATCCAAAAGAGGACTTGAACCTCTACGATATTATATCAACGAAACTTAAGCTCGTCCTGTCTACCAATTCCAGCACTCGGACGTATATTTTTGTTTAATTAAGCTAAGGCCAGGGTGAGTTGAACACTCATCTCAGCTGTCATGAGCAGCTTGCTTTACCAATTAAGCTATAACCTTGTTAAATATGCGGACAAAGGACTTGCACCAATATTGACTGGACATGAGCCAGTTATGTTACGATTACATCAATCCGCATTTATAATATATATAAATATTATAATTTATATATTGATAATATATAAATTTATTCCTCATCTCTAGTTAGTATAATATATACACTAAGCGTAGCCTCAGTGGGGATTGAACCCACGTATGTAATGATGAAAACATTATGTCTTAACCACTTGACTATAAGGCCTATTATGTATATATTAAGTCCAGTGCAAGTATCGCACTTGCTTATGCTGGTTACAAAACAGCTACATTACTTTTATGCTAACCGGACTGAAGTTAATGTAGTTGTATTTATTCTTCATTTAAACATAAATAAGTTCTGTGATATCGCGCAAATTTAGTTGAATATAAATTAGTACTTTATACCTAAAAACATTTAAATTCTTTCAGCTAAAGCCTATTGATAGCATGTACCTTGAAAGTATAAGGTACAGAATAAAATTTTATTTAGTTTTACACACACTTTCTTGCTGATGTTTTTTTTATTAAAAGATGCGGGTGGAGATTTTAGACTGTTCTATCAGTTTGGTGTACTTTTATTCTTCATCATTTCGTAGTATTCCACTACGTATATTTAAGAATATCTTAAAGTAAATTTCGTGCCTAGATGCATTCAGCACTTATTTTTAACTAACTTAGCGTTCCTGCCGTGCCTATGTTATAGAATTACTTAAGTGAAAGTAACACCCTAGCTTCTCTAGATAATATTATTTAATATTGGGCACATAAACAACAGGTAAACCAGAGGTTAATATACCCAGCTCCTTTCGTACGAGGGGGATATCCTTATTTTATTCTAATTTCCTCTAGAAGATAGAAACCATACTGTCTCACGACGTATTTAACCCAGCTCGTGTAACTTATTAATCGACGAACAGTCGAACCCTTCATGATTCCTGCATTCATGTGGATAAGTTAAGCCGACATCGAGGTGCCAAACTGCGCACTCAATTTGTACTTCCTGGCGCAATTAGCCTGTTCAAATTATGTTAAAATTCCGTTTTTTTTAAAACGGTTCAGACTATTTCTTCATGTTTTCTCTTTTTATAATATTTGCAACGCGAAAATATAAATAAGGCAAATATAAACTAGCATTTAGGTGTAAAACCAACATTAAAAAGTCCTAGAGATAAATATATATCAAAAATATAAACCTTGTTTTAGACACTCATTATTATACAATTATCTTACTTGTAGGAATATAAAGATTTGCATTGATTTTTATATTAAGCAAAATACCAAGTAAGCTAATTTAAGGTTTTATTTACTACTTACTCAACCCTTAACACCAAAAGCTCCGTTACGGGTTTTAGAATTAATAAAAGTATATTGTACATTTGATTTATGATAACCTCTTAGCATAACAGTAGATAAGCCTCTAAAAGAAGAATCGACATTTTTTAAACCACCTATTCATTTCATTTTAAATACAGATCTTGAAGCAGTTGCTCGCCGTGTAAGCCTTCCTTTAGCTTCTACTCTAATTCCTCTTAAATTTAAATGTTTTAAGTGTTGTCTAAGTACATAACCTTTTAAAGATACTTTTTGTTTCTTTGTAAAGGATCTTTTTATAATATTTATTTCTAAGTCATCGGTTGCAGGGTAGAAACTTAACAAGAGATTATTTAAAGAATCTTTCCCTTTATTGTCCGTAAACATGGAACTAATGATATTATTACGGATTCTATTAACAAAAAAATCTTCTTTTTTTGGTTTACTTATTCTTTCGCTTATTCTACTTATAACGGGTAAATCAATTTTACGTAGAGATCTTTTTAAAACTTTATATAGCCGATTATCTCTATTCCTTAATTTTAAGGATACACCTTGAGTATATATATCACTGTTTAGATGCATTTTTTTTAATTTAACAATATTGAATTCAACATCTTTATTATATAATTTTCTAACTAAAAAAATTAGCTTTGACATAAACTGATTTGTAAATTTTAAACTATTTAATTTCAATAAATGATAAAAGTAGCGTAATTTTTTTTCTTTAAACCGTTTAAGAGATTCTAGTTTAACTTGATTATATTTAAGATAATCTAAAGGTTTCCATAGTGAAATCTTATTAATAAATAGGATACGTTTCTCATCATTTGTTAAAATCTTTGTTTCCACTAGCCTAGTTAAAAGATTACAATAAGAATTTAATAACTTTATTTCCGAAGAGTAAGCGTATTTGTTCATTATGGACATGGTATATAAATCATATAATTCTTGATGATCACCCTGAACAAAATTTTCCTGACTGCTTAAAACTCTATTGTAAATTATTCTAGCTTTACCCTTACGACTATATTTAACCTTTTTTTTAAGGGAAAAGGTGGATAAAAAAGATCTTTTTTAGCCTTTTCATATTTCTGTGATAATAACATACCCTCCGTATTAAGGACATAAAAGGTTATTACTACTTTATTACTGGTATGCTTTACGTCACCTCTACCTATGAAAACTTTTTTTGTTGATACTCGTCTGAATCTAAGTTTTAATCGCTTAGTTTTATTTTTCATCAAGTTTTGGTTAAGTTGAAAATTAAAAAAGCTTTTTAAAAGGGACATAAGATTTGTATTTGCTACAGGCAATGTTTTTATATAATTAGAGTTATATGAATATACACTATTATACCACTCTTGAGCTGCAGGTGTATAATGTCTAGTTTTACCTGTATCGCTTTTAATATAGCTCAATTCTTTAGATCGGCTTATTTTACTTTTTTTGTCAAATAATATCGGTAAATTCTGTTCGTAGTTATTTTCATCTTGATAATTATCAAGTTCTTCATCTATCCTCCTCACTGCATGGATTATTCTATAATTGGCGCTTAATCTTTAATCTAGGATTAAGTCTATTTCATTAATATTATTTATATTAATTATTGATTACTTAAAATATTCTTTAAGTTAACCTTATTTTACTATAAAAGAGGAGAAAATACATGTTGGATTCTTACTAAGCTGTTATATAAAATAACAAACCTATTAGTCGTTGAACGTTTTTGACACGGAAATATTCCATGTCAAAATTCGCTTCAAGTAAACATTTTAAAGTCTTTCTTGAAATTAACCCAATTATTACAATATTTCTCATTGAGAAATATTGTGGGACAATAAGCTATTTATCCCTAGCGTAGCTTTTTCAATTATCCAAGACCTTTCCTTTCTGCATCTTGTGATCATATGCCCCGCTTACGCGACTGATAGACGTGTAAGTCAAACAGTAAAGCAAGATTAAGCCATTAAACTTGACAAGTAATAAACATAATTATATTATTAGTATTTTCATATAAAAAAAAATACGCACAAACTTAATTATTATAAACTAAGCCAACTAATAATATAACTAAAAACATTGGAAAATTAAAAGTATTTGCCCTATTTTCTTAATGTTTTAATTACAACTATTTTCCATATAGTTAAAATCTTACTTGGAAAAAAATATTAGTTCTAACTCAATAGATATATAGCTGGATTAGTTATAGCTTAAGCTATACCAAATAACATACTAAAAATAAAAAATATACATCATTAGTATATTTAATTGTCAAATATTTATGACAATTTTACAAAATTAACTTTGGATACACCCAGGTACTTTTTATGGGATCTGTGCCCCGCATAAACTGCCTCCTAGCAATTGTTCCTTCTTTGAAGGTTAATGATTATCTCAAATCTCTAGCAAAAGCTAGATATGTTTGAGAGTTTCACGTAGAAAAATCTACCAATATGATAAACTAAATAAAGGTGTTTCAATTGTGCTTACACTACCTTATAACTAAAATTCGCCATATCATATTCAATAACTAGCAACAGTAAAGCTGCATAGGGTCTTCTCGTCTAACTAGAGGTAAACTGTATCTGCACAGTTATTCCAATTTCACTGAGCCAATCATTGAGACAGCTGTTGTATCGTTAAATCATTCATGCAAGACCGCATTTAACGGCCAAGGTATTCCGCTACCTTAGGACCCTCATAGGTAAGGCCGCCATTGATCGGGGTTTCCTTCGAAGCCAAGCTTATATTAGTCAACTTAGCAAATCCGTTAACCAGCCGACATCGGGCAGAAATCACACTCAATACTTTGATTTATTATCTTACTGCAGAGTGCTTTGTTTTAATTAAACAGTCGTACAACACTATTCCATGCTTCCTATTCTTAACCTAATATTAATTAGGAGGAATGGCTCTCCTTATCCCGAAGTTACGGTAGTTAGTTTGCCGAGTTCCTTAATGATTGTTCACTCAAACGCCTTCGTATTCTCTACTAGCTTACTGGGGGTAGTCTTTAGGTACGGTCAAATCCATTGTCTTGTCATGCATCTTTTTTAGTTTATTACAACTTGACAACTAGATGTATCGATGTTTTTCCAGAACCTTCTTCACTTTCTTTTTTCAATTAGCCAGTTTCGCAGGTCGCAGAAGAAGGTTGTTACTACTCGATAGAGATTTTTTGCTCATCGTTTATTAATCCTTTAGGTTGGTAAACTTAGAGGCCGTTACTTTATTAAAACCATAAGCTTTAGGCGAGGGTTATCCCTTTTTCGTTACTCATGTCAGCATTCTCACTTGGGTTATCTTATATTCATTCTTAAAAAGAATAAGTCCTAGATTTACCCAACGTTCTGCTACCCCATTAAATATAATAATAAATTATTAATAAATATGGACAAGGTGTCGGTATATTGTTTAGATCCGTTAAATTTTCGGTGCAACTATCAATATAAATAAGCGTAAACTTAATTTATTAAACCAGTGCTCTGTTACGAGATCTTCAAAAAATGGACCGCTTCTAAGCCTATTTCCTAGTCGTATTAGATAGAAACTTCCTTAATTTCACTTAACAATAATTTTGGAACCTTAACTCTTGTTCTGGGCTGTTTCCCTTTAGACATACAACCTTATCGTACTATGTCCGATTATTCAATATTCATCATTGCCCTTCCGAGTGCGAATACTCACCGATAAAATCTTCACGATTGCCCGATATATGCAAAATCACCCATTATACTATAGCTACATTGTGTGTAGCAATAGGATAATATGATAGAAGTTGCCTGAGATCACAGTTCTGTACCTGCTATGATGTACCTTGAATTACCTACTTATATAGGTTTCGCAGAAAACCAGCTATCCTAGTCAGTATTGTCTTTCACTAACTTACCACAGTTCTTCGGATATCTTTACAACGATAAACCGTTCGGGCTTTTATAACCCTGACTGTAGTAATATCACCAGGCTTCGGGTCTAATTTTAGATACTAATTCATTATTTCATAATTGGTTTATCTGGGCATTACTGCTCGCATCTAATATTAACTCGCTGACCCATTATGCAAAAGGTACGCTCTTACTTTTTATTTAAATTTTACTCGAGCTGCTTATAAGACTACTACTTCAAACCTTTCCCTCACAGTACTATACGCTATCGCTTATATATTATATTTAGCCTTAGAGGAAGGTTCCCCTTTATTCAAACAGGTTTTGCCCGTTTTACTTTTTCTAATCTTACTACGCTTTATATTATAATTTTTATTAATAATATACCGGTAAACCATTAGGCTCTTCTTCTACTTTCATTCTCACTAATCATAGAATCTCGTTTGATTTCTTTTCCTGAAGTTACTAAGATATTTCAATTCACTTCGTTTATAATTTAATTTATCTAAGAGTTCATGTTTAATCGTCGGCCTGTTTTTTACCTTTTTATTATTATTCTTATAAAAAAGAAACAAGGGCTTTTCGTCTTTTCTTTTTCATATAAAAAAGAAAAAGAAAATAGCGGCATCCTCCTCTCCCCTCACTAAAGAGGGGAGATTGGATATAAAGAACAACTTAACAATTTCTTCTTTTACCGCAAAACAATTTAATTTAAAATTTAATTACTCTCTTTAATATATAGCTAGGTATCCGTAATAATCTCTTTATATACTTTCCTATGTAATATTACATAGAAATTCGCCATAGATATCATACACATTACTAATATGTTTATATTTTTTATCGGATTATTATGATTCGAACATAACAGATCCTCAACCCAAATGAGGCGCCTAACCAACCTGGCTCTAATCCGTTTTATTTGTTTTTTACTCAATTAGTGTTAAAGCAGAGAATATCCGATTTGAACGGATGTGATCTATTAAATCAAATAAGTTTCAAGCTTATCACTTTAAACCACTCAGTCAATTCTCTATATGTAATTTAATGGTTAAGATATTTAATATATGTAATAGAAGCTATTAAATTAAAAAACACATACCTATAATTAATACCTTAAATTAAAATTTAGTTCTTTCAAGACTTGAACTTGAATAACATCCTTATCAAGAATACGCTCTACCAGTTAAGCTAAAGAACTTTATTTTATAATATTTTTAACCTCTATTTTTTGACTCAGTTTTACTACTGATACATTATTATGTATATAGCCTTATTGCAAATTAAAGGATGTTAAACATATCCCCCCCTCTAGAATATTTAAGATAGTAGTTTATCCGCATATATAGACCTGGACCTATATAAGGAAATATATTCACTATTTGTACGTCGACAATAAAATCCTTCACATATAGGGAGAGGACAATGTATCAATTTAACAGGTGTTATACCTTGTGCTCCATAAACAATCCTTTAGTGAGAATGATAAGAACCAAACAAAAAGGTTAATAATATATTTTTAATTTTTCATGCAAGAGCACTCAGATTTGAACTGAGAAAGTGAAGTTTGAAGCTTCAAATTTTACCATTAAACTATGCTCTTATATTTAATAAAGTTATTATTAATATATAAACCTTATTGTAATTTACGGAAAAGAGATGATTCGAACATCCAGGTGCATAACACAATATTTAGCAAATATCTCGCTTTACCAATAGCAACTTTTCCTTATATAAAATTTATAAAATCATATATTTTATACTTTATATATATAAATATATAACGACTAATTTACTTGTTCTATATTACCACTTATGGTTACTGTTTTATTGTATACAGTACGGCTATATGCAAAGGAACTACCGTTATTATGAACATCAATACAAAAAGAGGTTAACCGCATAAAAGTATAATATAAATATGCTTATACTTAATTGTTATTTATTATAAAGGATTATACAGATCCTTAAGCGGGTTTAATCGGATAAATAATATAAATACGGCCAGCCGAATTCGAATCGACACAATTCGCTTGGAAAACGAAAGGTCTACCATTAACCTATGGCCGTTTATTTAAGTTATGTTTAAATAAAACAAAAAAAATGATTGTTTTTGTGGAAGCTAGCCAAGACTAGGCTAGCTTTGTTTATATTATTTATTATGTTTAGAGTATACATGTAAGACCTAAGGGGGTCGAACCCTTATAACAAAGATTAAAAATCTCGTATTTTACCATTAAACTAAGATCTCTATTATACATAAGTTATATGTATAATCTATAAATAAGAAACATAAAAAAGAAGTATTTTAGCAAGTATAGCCAACCATAAGAATTTAGCGATTATTACCTGGTATATAGGTAATATTGCAACAATATTACAACATTATATACGAGAATATTAATAAACATAAGATACAAGCCCTTCACATAAAGTACGCTTATTTTCAGTTAGAAAAACCAAAAATTATATAAAGAATAGAATTACTACTCACATGATAATAAACCAAGTTGAGATAACTAAGTCATACATAATAATATATCATAGAAAAAAAGTTTTTTTTTATTTTAGTTTTCTAACTTCTGTTATATATTTACGTATAACAGGTTCTAGTTTATGTACGTTATGATACTCCCTATTTTCTTTTTTTATACTTAAATATAATTCATGTAAATTAAGTAACTGTGTATCAGTAAGAGAAGTCATAGGAGCAATAAAAGTTCTTACTGTGAATAATATAGAATTAGATTCTATTAATCTAATCGCAGTTTGTAACTCCCGCCTAACATAAATATCTTCATACCTAAACCCAGGTAAATTGCCTATGTCACCAGCTAACGGTATTTTTATAATATTTTCAGGTAAAAACAATTTAGATGTATTAACAATAAAATAATTATTCCTGTGAAATACGTGAGGTCCCTTGATTTTATCGAATAAGCCTCTTGTATTATCGTAGGCATAATCGCCCTTTCTTCACTTAGGGGCTGAATTGTGTAAATCCCGTATAGAATAACCTATTCTTTCATTTAACGCTCAACCAATTGGAAATAACGTAGCACTAGCTGTCAAATAATATTCCCCGTCTGGACGTATTTGAAGAATGCTAAAGTCATCCATGGTAAGTAAAGCTAACACATCTAATGGACGTTGACTATTTAAAGAGTACACTTCACCATTTATTTTATTTACGATGTGCAATTCATTATTTATATATATACTTATATAAGCATCAGGGTATTTAAATTCTAAATATCCTACTACTTGAAACAACGCTTCACGACAGCTATTAAAAGATTCAGGCAACTGCTGAGACACTTTATTCGCTTCAAAGTCTAGAAGAGCTTTTCGTACTTTATATCAATTTAAATAATTGCTATCTAAAACATGTAAATTATTAATATCGTAACCTTTTAATCAGTATTGGAACTTATATGTACCTATCTCGGGTAAAGTTAATTTAGCACTATCTAAGGGTGTAGGTATACTTATTACTTTATTCTTATTAAATGTACTTATTTTATTAGGTATAAGATGAGAATATATAACCTTTTTTGGTATAATAGAACTTTCTAGATTTATTGTAACGAAACCCGCGGGTTTCGGTGGACGAGATATTAAACCCCTATTATTTAAATTATTGTAAATTTTATTTAGGATCCTCAGTAATATATTGATATAAAAAGAAATAGCCATACCACATCCACAAAGTGTCAGTATAATATACTCGATTCCAAACCCAAATGATGATTTTCTGTCGAATGGTAAGCTAATACTCGTCACAAACCTACCGCAATAAAAGCAGTACCTATCATAACATGAAACCCATGAAAACCCGTACCAAAATAAAAACAAGATCCAAAGGCACCGTCACTTATTGTAAAAGAAGAAACAGTGTATTCTACACCTTGAAATCCTGTGAATATTACAGCTAAGATTACTGTAGCCACTAATCCATATAAAGCTCCACTTCTATTTCCTTGTATTAAAGAATGATGAGCATATGTAACTGTAACACCACTTGATAACAGTATTACTGTGTTAAGTAAAGGTAATTCAAATGGGTTAATAGCTTCTATACCCATTGGTGGTCATTGTGCTCCTAATTCTACTGTAGGAGATAAGGCACTGTGAAAAAAAGCTCAAAATATAGCTAAGAATAATAACGCTTCCGAAACTATAAATAAAGCCACACCCATATTTAAACCTCTTTGTACTGCTAATGTATGGTTACCTAAATATGTACCCTCACTTATAACATCCCTTCATCATAATGACATTGAAGAAATAAGTGTTACAAAAGCTAAGGATAAAAACATTTCACCATTACTAAAACCGTGCATTGTTAATACACCACTTGTTGTTAATGTTAATAAAGCAATACAAGTATATAATGGTCAGGGTGACGGTGATACTAAGTGAAAAGGATGAGCTTGAAAATTACTTCTAGTCAAATTTGTCATATATTCTTTTTTATTGTTTATATAATTTCATAATATATATATATTCTTGTTTAACAAAAGATATATTTATATCTATGCATACCCGAGGTATCTCATTAAAGCACAATATATATATATATATATACATATAAATACTATACATATATTGAGGTTTAAGGAATAGGTGACTTGAACACCTAACCTTCCGTGTGTAAAACGGTTGCTCTACCATTAAGCCAATCCCTTTTTTGTTTATAATATCACTACGGGTTAGGTCGGATTCGAACCGACATTTACTTTCATGACAAGAAAGTTTCTGACCAATTAGAAAGGACTAGCCCTTATAATTGTATAAGATATATTGTAAATATAACTTAAGAATTATAATATAAATAATGAGTGGATAAGTTAAATTATTATACATATATAAATATAAAGCTATCTTTTATAGATGGTTTTATTAATTTTTTTGTTTTATTGTAATAACGATAGCACCAACCATAGCTAATAGTAATATAATAGAAGTTAATATTAATCATATACTATAACTAGTGTACATAATATTACCTATACTAGATATATGACTAGTTTCGGCTAAATTACCGTCTCAGATTTTACTAGTAACGAAGGATATTTCACCGTTGTCTAATTCAGCACCATTTAACTTAAAAAATTTATTTAAACTATCACTATAATTATGATATCGTATATCATTTAAAGTATTATTTAAATCAACAGTATAACTATTAAAGGAGGCAATACTATATGGCAATATTTGATATAAAGGATAGTTGAATGCAATGGTAATAAGTATAGCTAAAGGTATACTATTGCTAGTCTTACTTAATAGCTCGCTTATCCTAACGTTTATTAACATTAAAATAAATAAGAATAAAATTGACACAGCACCAACATATACTAATAAGTAAGAAAGACCAATAAAGTTTAAACCTAATATCATTAGGTAACTAGCGATACTTAAAAATAAACCTATTAAAAACAGAACAGAAACAATAGGGTTTTTGCTAATAATAACGAATATTCCACATAAAATAGCCGATAAAGATATAATGTCTAATATCTCTGATCTATAGCCATTCGTGAAACTTTCATTTAAAATATAAAGACTATTCATAGATAAAACAGAAAAAACCTCATTATATTTAACTAAATAACATTAAATAAAAATTAACTACCATAGTTAGAAAGAATTTAAATCTAACAAAGCTAGAGGAAAGGGCAGTTAAATAAGAATAAAGACGTGTATAAGAGTTGAACTTATATACTTGTGGCCGAAACACAGAACTTTACCATTAAGCCAACACGCCCGACATATTCTGAGTTACCAGCCCTCAAGATGAATCGAACATCTATCGAAATATTAACAGTATTTTGCTCTACCTTTGAGCTATAAAGGCCTAATGGCGCCTTTATACGTAAATAATTAGGAAGAAAAGGACTCGAACCTTCGACAGCATATTGCTATTGAGTTTACAGCTCAACCCGTCATACCAACAAACGGAACCTTCCTTTATATATAATGATCTTATAGTCCCGAGTTGGGGGGGGGCAGACTATAAGTATTATACACATAAGTATATAAATATACCTGTATTGTTAATATAAAATCAATCCCGTGCAATTTCCACTACACGAACCGTATTTCGACTTAACACCAATCAAAGTCACGCATACGAAAATCTTCCATAAAAAAACTAGAACGAATAGACTAGAGTAAAAATAAATGAAAGACCAAACTTATTGCACACACTTCTTTCGGCGCCTGACGAGTAGTAAGTACCTATCTGAGAAAAAATTCACCGTGACGTGGTGATTCACGATTACTAGTAATTCCTTATTCATGCAGTCGAATTACAGACTACAATCCATGTTTTATCCTACTTTATTAGATTAGCTCCAATTCACATTATTGCATCATTTTGTATAGGAATATGCAGCACGTCTATCGCCCACAACATTTAGGCCATGATGACTTGTCTTGGTCCCTGTTATCATATCCGATATGATGGTGAACTGCTTTATTTAGATTAGATCGCAAATAAAGCAAGGGTTTCCGTTAATTTAATGGAATAAACCAATATCTCACGACATTAACTGAAGACAGCCGTGCAACGCTTGTAATATATTCTATATCTCTTATTATAAGATAAGATTTACTTAATATAATATTCAAGTTGTGGTAAGGTTTTTCGCGTAACGACGAATTAAATAACATACTTCACTACTGGTTTCAGAAACGGTCTAATGATTTCAGTTCCTGCGTTGCCACATTACTCTTGAGGTGAAATGCTTACACTTTCATTTATAGACTAAAATATTATCTAACCTATGGCATTCATCATTTTCTGCTTGGACTACTAGGGTATCTAATCCTGTTCGCTACCCGAGCCTTCGTCCCTCAACGTCAGTTATTAGATAAAAGGTTGCTTTCGCCTTTACCAGTCCTCATGGTATCAAAGAATTTCAACTCTACTCCACAAATACTCACCTCCTCATATATAACTCTAGTATAACCGTTTCCTATTAAAGACTAATTATACCGTCTAGGTACCCTTTAAACCTACTAAAGATGAATAACACTAGTCTTCTACGTATTACCGCGACTGCTGGCACGTAATTTGGTCAAGACATATAGACAGAAAATTGTCATGATCAGTATCCTATCTAGAACTTTATTCGATAAAATCGATATTACTTTGTCCACTTAAGTATTACTTACGTGCACCTTACGGTGAGTGGTAAGTTAATTTTGAAAACACCGGCGCTAAAAAGAAACAAAAAGTGAATAATCTCCTATATACGAAGAACATAAGTTTCGTATATAATTAATTAAACAACCAAAATAACTAGCCGTAGCTATACATTCTCCCAAGTTGCTGGTTCAGCCGTTAGGCTATTGACCAATATTCCCCACTGCTGTACTATACGTATTGGGGTTTTTTCAGACCCAATGTGATCGATCGACCTCTCAGCCTCGACTACGGAATTTTAAGCTAGTTAAACCATTACTTTAACTACTACCTATCCGAAACATTTATTGTCCTCTTAAAGCGGAAGTTAATTTCCTTTTATTGCGTATTATAAGGTATTTATAAACCTTACTCTAAGGCAGCCAAAATGTTATATACTCACCTGTACACCACTTCTAATGAAATAGATGAAACAAATCATTAATTAAATTAGACGTTCGATTAGCATGTGTCAAGCACTTGGACAGCGTTCATTCAGAGCCATCATCAAACTCAATATATAGGTATAGAAAACATAAATTTAAGCAACCAGATCTACATTCCTATACCATTACTAATTAATATATTTATATAATTATATAAATATATTATATAAAAAAAAAAAAAAATTATTATTGTTTTTGGATACTTTTAAGCCGGATCCTGTTATAGTTATTAGTCTATATTAAGGCCTAACGTCAAGCTTGAGATCTCATTAAGATTATTTTACTGTATAGTTTTTAATTAGTTTTGTTCATATAATTTTTAATATGATTAGCATTATTATTTTTTAATTGTTTTCTATACGATTATCATTATTATTTTTTAATTGTTTTCTATACATTTACCTATAGTTTAAATAACTATAGAAAGACCTTAATTATTTTCTATTAAATACTCAAGTTTTTACCCAACACTCATTTTTTAGGTGTTGACATTTAATAAGCACCAGACTTTCCTGTACTATACATATAGCACTTGTACTATTAGTATCACAAAAACAAGAAATTTCTTGTTTAGTTTATAGACCTTAACAGGCTACAAGTGTAAGTAACAATAAATAATAGAACTTATTTTACTTATAATTAATGTAAATCTAAAGCATCTTTAATATAACTACTAGTTAAAACTACGAATACTTGAGCTTGTATAAAGGCAATACCTAATTCTAAACCTGAAAAGGCAATTATAAAAGCTAAAGGTATTAAACCTAAAAAGAAGAATATAAACCCCGAAGTCATAATGTTATATGTAAATCCGGCTAAAATGTTTAATAACATATGACCACTTAAGATATTAGCTCCTAATCTAAGTCCTAAAGAAACATTTCGAGATAAATATGAGATAAACTCGATTAATACTAATAAAGGTAATAAAGCTAAAGGACAACCTGCAGGCACTAATAAAGAAAAGAATTTTAAACCGTGTTTTTGGAAACCTAAGATAGTTGCACCTAACACTACTGTAAAACTAAGAGCGAATGTAAATATAAAATGACTTGTTGAAGCAAAACTGTATGGGATCATACCTATTAAGTTATTCACAAGTATAAATATAAATAAAGTATAAATAAAAGGGAAATATATTTGCCCTTTACTTGGGTTTATTTGATTTGTCACTATACTATGTACAGTAGCATATATTGTTTCTTGACTTATTGATCAACTATTACTTATAACTTTATTAGAGTTAGTAGCTAAGACATTCAATGTTAAAATTGAGAATGCACCTATGGTTAAGTATAAGCCAATGTTAGTTAAGGATATATGTAAATTACCAAGTATAGGGGCGTCTATACTTAAGAAGTTTCTAATTTCAAACTGATCAAGAGGACTTGTTATAATTGTATATGATAAATTAGACACAATTGAGTCTATGGGATTTTTATTGATATATTTTAACATAAAAAAACTTTTTTTATTTGATGTAAGGTTAACGTTATGTGTAACTGTAAATATAATTTACGGTAACTTTGTAAAGGTATTATGCTGAGACATAGGATTAAATGTATATGACGGTAACTTTGTAAAGGTATTATCCAGAGATGTCGGATTAAATATAAATTAAGGTCGGGTTAATTTAAATCTAAATATTATAATTTACTTATAAAAACTCTAGTAGTAAATAATCGTACAAATCTTGGTAATATGAACTTACTAAAGACGTATATCATAATTACAAATAATATAAAAGCAAATGTAACTTGATTTATGAAATAGAACGGTACTAATTGTGGCATTATCATGTTTATTATTCTTTATTAATGACATAGTTATATATATATTCATTAATATCTAATCAAAGATAGAAATTAAACTGCTTAAATAAAAAAAAAATATTAAGAATAATAAACAAGATATACCCTTTTTATATAAGTAAAATAAAAATATATAAAGCGAATATACAAAGTTAGATAAGGATAAATTTTATGATGCACTTAAATTTATTACACTCAAAGCCATCGAATCCACTCTATAACCTCAGTTGAATCAGCCGTTGTTTCACTTGAATTATCCTCTTTAGTATTAATATTATTTCCACTATTTACAGATGCTTCACTAGTTATAGCTCTTTTACTAGGATGTTCTTCTATGGTTTTGTCGCTAGATTTAGAGGATATCTCCTCTAAAGCTTCTGCAAGACCGGCTAAAGATTTATTACCAAATGTAGCAAAAACATCCTCGATAACTTATTTAACTTATATTAAGGCTTATTTGATATCACCCTTATGCTCATCAAAAAGAGATTTAAACTCTTATTTAATGTTATCTAAAGGTGTTTTACCAATATCTTCACCATTTAGAGCGCGTTCAACCGTTTCAAGTGTATCCTTACCATCGCTATTTTCCTCATCACTAGCTGCTACAGTAGGTGTAGAACCCCCATCGTCACGAGCTTTTTCGTTAGTAGGTGTTTTATCCTTATCATGATCTTCGCATATAAACTCTTCATGTTTTCTTTTACCTTTTACAAAAACAACATCTATATCGTCCTTTCTCATTAGTATCAAGTATAACTTAAATTTATATCGATTAAAGCGCTTTATTAGTGTAGTTATAAATAATTATCCATAGAAAAATCTAATAATACTTAATTTATTACATTGAAGAACACAAAACCTGTCATATTTTCTTTTATTGTTTTTATATGTTATAGTTATATATATAAACATTAATATATAATTAAATATAGAAATTAAACTGCCATTATAAAAAACCTTATTCTTTTTACGTTTTGTTACCCCCTTATTTTATAGGTTTTACAGTTAGGCTACCTCGATATAGCGAGCACATTTAACTATAACACCATTGGATAACAGTATTACTGTGTTAAGTAAAGCTAATTCAAATGTTACGCTTCTTACTACTTATATAGTTATGTTCATATATTCTTTAATATTGTTTATATAATTTCATAATATATATATTCTTGTTTAACAAAAGATATATTTATATATATGCATATCCGAGGTATCTCATTAAAACACAATATATAAATATAAATATAAATATAAATATAAATATAAATATAAATATATATATAAATATAAATATAAATACTGTACATATATTGAGGTTTAAGGAATAGGTGACTTGAACACCTAACCTTCCGTGTGTAAAACGGTTGCTCTACCATTGAGCTAATCCCTTTTTTATAAATTAAAATACAAAAAATTCTAGACACTTTATATGTTTTTTATCTTTTGTTTATTAATTATAATAATTTAATGGCTTAATTTTAATAAACATGTCGTATAAGCCGTAGTATATAAAATATTTTCGTCATAACTTAGTTAAGTGACAGAAAAATATAAATATAAATATTTATTTTGATATTTTATCAGGCTATTTCAATGTAATAATAAAATATAAATATATATATATATTTAAACATAAGAAATTTATCAGGATATATTTAATAAAATATACATGATAAAACATGTGTCTGTATTTACGGCTAGGTATAGTTTTTAGTTCTTATTGCTGTTAAATAAGAACTATATTTTCATTTATATTTAAACGATTAAGGTTTAACTATTATATATCAAAGATGAAACAGAGTAATGTAAACCGTCTAGTATAGGTGCAGGATATATACCTAATACTACAGTAAATATAACTAATGTAAGTAATATAAAGAATTCACGTTTATTAACATCACTAATATTAGCCTCGAAAAATTTACTGAAAGATCCAGCAAAAGCTATACGGTTAAACATATATATAGTATATGCAGCACTAAACACGATAGATGAACTAGCAAATACACCTAATAAAGGTAATCTTTCAAATACACCATAAAGAGACATAAATTCACCCACAAAATTTAAAGTAAGTGGAACACCACAATTACCTAAAGATAAAAGGAAAAATAAGATAGAAAACAATGGCATTATTTGTGCAATACCTCTGTAGAAACTAATTAATCTAGTTCCAGATCTATCATATAATACACCACCAGCACAAATAAATAAACCACTAGAAACAAAACCGTGAGCTAGACCTAAAGCTATACCACCTTCTATTCCTTGTATAGTATTACTAAACACACCTATCAGATAAACTGCAGCGTGTGATACAGAACTATATGCTATAAGTTCTTTAATGTCTATTGTCCTTAAAGTACTAAAACTAGCGTATATTATAGTGATAACACCTATAAGATATATTATATAAGTATAATCTAAAGAAGCTTTAGGTAGTAAAGGTAATATTAATCTAAAAATACCGTATAAACTTAATTTTAGTACAATAGCTGCTAAAATAATACTACCACTTAAAGGAGACTCAACATGAGCCTTTAATAATCAAGTATTTAAGAATATAGTGGGTGTTTTTACAGCAAAGGCAATAAATATACCATAAAATAAATATAATTGTGTTGAATAATTAAAATTAGTTTTGTATAAAGCATCAAAATCGGTTGTACCCATTATAGAAGACATAGCTAATATTGATAATAACAAGAATAATGAACCAAATAAAGTGTACAAGAATAGATAAAAACTCGCTCTTACTTTGTTACTTGAACCGAATAGACCTATTAGTATAAATAACGGAGGTAAGATACTTTCGAAAAAAATATAAAACAATAAAATATCTAATACTAAAAATACGGCTAATAATAACGATTCTAATAGTAAAATTATTATTACAAATGACCTTACATTTTCATTAATAGAATTTCAATTACTTAATAATGCAATCGGTGTAATAATAGTTGTCAATAAAACAAAATATATAGATAGTCCATCTAAACCTAGATAGAAATCAAAAGAGCTGATTTCATGATATTCTTGTACGAACTGGAACTGGTTACTACTGAAATCAAACAAAATAAAGATTATTAATGAAACTATAAGGTTTACGATTGATGTGGTTAAGGCTATTGTCTTAATTCGTCTAATATTTAAAAAAGATAATTCGTAAGACATACCCGTAGATATAGTAAGTACACCCAATAAGGGGATTAATAATAAAAGTGTAAGTAACATAATTTATATAAATATAAATAAAACAAATTTCCCTCAGGATTAAATATTAAATTTAATCTTTACTAACGCCATATACAACTATATGGCAAGTGGCTATAAAAGAAGTTATAATTTATCTTAGACCTAAACGTAGAGTTTTCTGTATATAGACATAATAAAGAGATAAATAAAAATAATTTATTTTACAGTAAAGAAATATTACTAGGTATAATTTCAAAACTGTATAGTATACAGGGAACAAGTATAACGAAAGATATAACTATAGGTAATAATATCGTTCAACAGAAAGACATTAATTGATCAAACCGTATTCTAGGAAATGAAGCTCTAGCTCATATGAAAATAAAAATCATTGTACATGATTTTACACCTAAAGTTAAACCATATAACAATCCTTCGATTAAAGGACCGGAAAATAAGCTTTCATTATGTAAATTATTTATATAATATTCAAAATTTATATATTGCATTAATGTAAACAAAGGTAAGTAATCATATAGATAACCACCTAAGAATAAAATACTAGTTAATATACAAATTAAAACAATACTACCATATTCAGCTAAGAAAAAGAATACGAATACAACAGCTGCGTGCTCTGTCATAAACCCACTAACAAGTTCCGATTCAGCTTCAGCTAAATCAAAAGGAGCTCTGTTAGTTTCAGCGATAGATCCTATGAAGAATATAATAAATACAGGAAATAGAGGTACTATAAATCATATGGCTCTTTGAGCTTCAATATTTACAGTAAGATTAAGGCTACCTGTTAACATAACTACAAGTAGTATAGCTGAACTTAAGATTAACTCATAACTAATTAATTGTGCAGTACTTCTAAGTGAACCTAAAAAAGCATATTTACTGTTAGCACTTCAACCAGCTAGTAAAATACCATATGTAGATAAAGAAGATACGGCTAACATATAAAGTATACCTAAATTAAAATCACTTAAAGATAAACCCGGACCATATGGTACAACTAAATATCCCAATAATGAGAATATTAATGTTATAACCGGACCAAGGAAAAATAAACCTAAGTTAGCTTGTGTAGGTGAAACATACTCTTTTAGTAGTAGTTTCAAGGCATCCGCAAATGCTTGTAATAAACCATAGTACCCTACTACATTAGGACCTAATCTTCTTTGCATACTAGCCATGGTTTTTCTTTCGGCTACAGTTACATAAGCTACAGTTAATAATACAGGCACAGTTACTAATAAGACTTCTAGAACAGAAATTAAGGTAGGTATGTATAACATTGATTGATATTTGATGTTTTATATTTACTCTCTATAAAATATCTTAATAAATATTTTATAAGCATAATGTATAAAGTTAAAAATAAATTTATCACCTTTATAAATAATATTTACCTTGATATAACTATATTTATATAGGCTACAATTTATCCATTATTTAAAGGGTTATTCTTATCTAAGACTTGAACTTAGATCTAGATATTAGAAGTATCCTGCTCTACCATTGAGCTAATAAGAGTTAAACCTTATTTTGCTTAACGCTAATCCGACAGTAATCAAAATAGCCAGATTATTTATACCACCTAGATAAATAGTATTCAGAAACAATCATACTGTATATTTTAAATACTAAATAAACAAATAAATATTAAGTAAATTAAAACACAAATATATATTATAAGGCATATGTAAGCTAAATACGAAAATATATATATATATATATGTATGGTTTAAGTTGTTTCGTGCAAAGAAAATGCAAAGCAAAAACATTTTAAGGGATATGGAGGAATTGAACCCCATATTTAAGATCTGCAATCAAAACGTAGAACCATCTACTGCATATCCCTAATGTAAATATTATATATATTTTGCCCCCCTATAAGCTCGTCATACATATATTATTTACACCAATACATAAAACTTTGTACAAACTAACCAAGATAAATGGAAAAAGTTATTTATAATATTTAAAATTAATTTTTATTGTTATTATTAGAATTTCTTTGTGCTTCTATAAATTGTACTCTAGAATTAAGCAGAGTGGCACGGGCTTCTGCCCGTGGTTTTTCTCAGTTTAATTCAGCTACATCCTTTTCTATTTGATTCTTTAGTTTAAATTCATACTCCGTAGTAGGTATAGTTGGTATATTTTTATATACCGATTGGGCATAAGCCAATTTTTCCTCCAATATTGCGCGATAATTTAAATTATTATCTCTTTGTTCTATGGCTTTTTCTAGGTCCATTGTTCGGAATTGCTTAAGTATATGTGAGTTATAATCAATATGTTTACATATTTCATCATGTATAGGTACTACACCACCAGGAACGTTAAACCCAGCCTCATCAATAATTTTTGGAGGTAAGGGTACGTAAGTTGGGATTCTAGCCGGGAAAGGTCTAGATGCAGCATCACTTACTCAAAAACTAGGATTTACACCACTATGACTAGGGTGATTGGGGTGTAATTTTTTATCCACACCTTTACCTTTATCAGGCTTAGCCTCAGACTCCGATTCTGAGTCCACATCCATAGCATTATATATTTTAGGTTTAAATTCTTTTACTGAAGGTGAAGATTTGTCACCTAAACCCATAGTATCCATACCAAATAAAAATTGTCTTAAATTGAAATTAATACCTTTAATACCTAAATATTCCGTCAAGAAACCTATTATACCGGTGTTAAGAGTTCAGCCAAGTAGTCCTATTCCAATATTGTTAAAAAAATCACAATATTCTATATGAAAGCTACCTGAAATTAAATATTTAATCGATGCCAATATTGTAAAAGTTAAAATAGCCCCACAAAATTTTGCTAGTGTAAAAAGCGCCGATGTTTCTAGTACTATTAAAAAAAATCGTGTTCTCATATGTATAAAGGTAATGGTATAGATTTTATTGTATTAATACAATAAAGATAAATATAGCTATAAAAAAAAATTTTTTAAACAACAACCAAGTATCGATTCCTATACCATTACTAATTAATATATTAATATAATTATTATACAATTTAATATTTATATAAAAATATTTTTATAGATACAAAATATAATTTTAATATTCTTATCTAAGACTTGAACTTAGATCTAGATATTAGGAATATCCTGCTCTACCATTGAGCTAATAAGAGTTTATAATTTTTAATATACATAATATATATAATATTACACATAAAATATGATACAATTATATTTAATAATTGTATCAAATAATATAACTATTGTACTTAAATAACGTGTAATAAAAATAAAAACATCAATATAGCAAATAAAACCGTAACTTATGCATATGCAAACCCTAAGATAGCGTAGATAAATATTTTTCCCTATTTAAGAAAGATTTATATCTACACCTAAGATTAATGCCGCGAATACTACACCTATACCTACACCGGTTCCTCTTAAACCTGTAGTTATAGATCCACTAAATTAGCTACTTGTATAATTTATGTATATATAAATTATTATTATAGATGCCTTTATAAAGTTGATAGGCCTTTTAATATTAAATAACTTGCTTTGGACATATATAAGATTAGCCACATCTTGCTAAATTGTTTAGACAAATAACGATCACAATTAATTTAAGTTTAAGAAAAATTTTAAGGGATATGGAGGAATTGAACCCCATATTTAAGATCTGCAATCAAAACGTAGAACCATCTACTACATATCCCTTATATATATAATATATAAGTAGCCCTCACTCTTAGTCATATATATATATATATATACATCAAAACCAGATATACTAAAAAAAAAAAGATTTAAGTTACATATTTTTTTGTGTATTTTAACAATTTCCTACTTATTTCAATATGTTCAGTATATTTATCTCTAAATTTTACTTTTAATTTTAAGTCATCTCTATTATCGGGTTTATTCATTTCATTAGCTATAGCTCTTAATTCCTCCGATATATTGTTACTTTTTTTCATAAGCTCTATATAAGAGTTCTCATAAAATAAAGGTTTTAATATAAACCTTCTAAACCTAAGAACAAATAAATAAGTTTCGACGGGTGATTTATCTGCAGCCTTACCCTTAAAAATACATATAATATAACGTAGTGAACGCAATCATACTTTATGGTAGGAACTAGACCTAAATTTATCCAAGACTTTATTACTTATGTAATTATATGAAGCAGAACATATAAAAAGAAAAAGCTTATAAGACATAAAGGTAGAAAAAAGAGTGAAAGAAACGCCCTTAGAGTATTCAGGATAACAATAGGGAATAAAAACCGAAATAAGCATGTATAAAAGAATAAATAAAGGAATTTTGACTATAAAAGGTTTAATAAAGTTAAACATTTTAAATAAAAATTAATATATTTAAACATTTTAAATAAAAAGCTTAATCTTGGGGGTTAGACTCCGTAGAGTCTATATTAGGATCAAAACTGTCGGCAGGTCTACCGTCATCGCTACTACCACTACTCTGTAAGTTATTAAACCTGTCGTTAGCAGCTCAGATCCTATCCTCTATAGCCATACGTTTTTCAGTTATGGCTTCCATAGCCTTCTCCCTGGCTTCATTAGCGTCTATTTCTGCTTTAGTAGCATTTCCGGGGTTCTCGTATTCGTTTCTCCGAAAATTATTTGTAGATTCATCCAACATGTCAAATTCATCACCGGTAGTAGTCTCGTGGATTTCTAATTCAGTTTCAAGTTCGATTATTTTGTCCTCTAATTCTTTTTCTGTAGCTAGTAAAGTTAAAGTAGCGGAAAAGCTTTGTAAAGGTAGACTTACGAATGCATGAGGTTTAGGCGGACTACTTAAAGCTCACTCTAAACTATTGTAACTTCTATTCAATAACGTTTGTAAGCTATCACTATAGAATTGTGGAGTTAATCATGGATAACGGCTAGCCGCTTTACCTTCAACTAACTGTACATAGACTATGTATAAGAATAGTCAAGTAGCTACCACACTAATGATAGATCCAAAACTACTGATTAAATTTCATCCTGCAAAGGCATCAGGGTAATCGCTAATTCTTCTAGGCATTCCTTGTAGCACTATATTTTTTTTTATTTTATTATATTACCATAAAATTTATAGTGTTTAACTAAAATTCCATATTAGTAAATACCGTATACAGCCCTTTATTTAAAGAGGATATGACATGTTAAGAGATTTTAATATAGTACTATAACCATCTAATCTAGTAACATATTCAGGGTTAAATGCTTGAATGGATTGTTCAATAATAGAACCTTTATTCATTAACAAGACAGAAGCTTTACCTTGTGTATTTATTAAATTGTTAAGCACGTGAATTTTCTTTACTACAAATAACTGTGTATCGCTACTAATACCTGTAGGAAAGTTTATTGTAAGCGCACCTGTTACATGATTTGTAACATAAACTTTTACATTGTAAAGTTCTACCAAATGATGGTATTGTTCAATAAATGTCCTTAAGTGATGTAAAGTTCAATCTAAATCAAGTATAACACTTTCTAAACTTTGTAAAGGTAAACTTACGAATGCATGTGGTTTAGGCGGACTGCTTAATGCTCATTCCAAACTATTGTAACTCCGGTTTAATAATGTTTGTAAACTGTCACTATAAAACTGTGGAGTTAGTCATGGATAACGGCTAGCCACTTTACCTTCAACTAACTGTACATAAACTATGTATAGGAATAGTCAAGTAGCTACCACGCTGATTATACTACCAAAACTACTGATTAAATTTCATCCGGCGAAGGCGTCAGGATAGTCACTAATTCTTCTAGGCATTCCTTGTAGCACTATTTTTTTTATTTTATGTTATTGCCATATAGTTTTTAGTGTTTAACTAAAATTCCATAATAGTAAATACCGTTTACAGCTATTTATCTTAGAAAAGTACCTATAGATATTCTTTAATATAACTTAGCTTAATAATTAAAAGGATAAGCTACCTTTTAAATGACTCATTTAAATCCAGAATAGTTTGCATTTGTTTACTTATTTGTGGTATATCTTTGGTATTTAAAGCTTCTAATCTAGTCTGTTCAGCTTGCGCTTGCTGAAATAATGTATGTATATCAGAACTCTTAGTGTTAATTAATCTATCTAAGATACCTATACGTTTACTTAAATTCTTAGATATTTCGTTAGACATCTCTGAAGGTACATCTATAGACAAACCACCATGAACATCTTTTATAACGTTTATGTCATTATCCGATACAACGGTATTAAATTCCTCAATAAATTTACTTAGTTGAGGTAGTATATAATCAATTTGAGAAATAATATCCAGTAGTTCGGCTAAGCCACTTTGAAGTGGTAAGCTTACAAATGCATGAGGTTTAGGCGGACTGCTTAATGCTCACTCTAAGCTATTATAACTTCTATTCAATAAAGTTTGTAAACTATCACTATAGAATTGTGGAGTTAATCATGGATAACGGCTAGCCGATTTACCTTCAACTAACTGTACATAAACTATGTATAAGAATAGTCAAGTAGCTACCACGCTGATTATACTACCAAAACTACTGATTAAATTTCATCCTGCAAAGGCGTCAGGATAATCACTAATTCTTCTAGGCATTCCTTGTAGCAAATATATATATAATTATACATCTGACCTTAAAGTAAGGCGAAGGCTAACTAAACTAATCTATTAAATTAAATGGCTAAAATAAATATAAATATACATACCTATATTTCTATAGGTGTTGGACTATGTCTTTATCCAAGGAAAATGGATATATCATGTGTAGTCTCTGAAGATCCTACGTATATATTTAAATATCTATAGGTTTCCTGCTAATTTCCCTACTTTTTGTATACTAGATAGGTCTAGCATCGCATAAAATATTCGGATGTTTTAGCAATTTATGATATGCAAAATATAATGTTACCATTATAAAGGGCCTACAATTTGACCAAGGAAATGTTGAGGGAAGAATGTTACATTACAAACAAATTGGACTATGTCTTAATGGTACAGACTTTACGCTATACCATCTCTTTCAAGTAGTCTCTGAGGATCCTACTAGAATAATTATATATTATCCCTTGGTTTCCTGCTGATAGTCTAGATATACTTAAGATTTTTACTTATAAAATTAAATATAAAATTTATATAGTACTTAAGCCTTTAAGAGTTTCCAGCATATAGAAAGATTTGAAGGGGCTAATGTAATTACCTTTTATTTATATCACGAGGACTTGATTGTAATATTCAATATTCACCATTTAAAAACACAAACTGTGTTGTATCAAATTTTTTTTATATTTGTTAACCTTACATTAAAATGTTGTCTAGTTGCGTTAATAGAAGGAAATATTAATTCTTTATTTTCCTTATTATAACAAAAAACTAAACTACCACCTATACCATATTGAGGTGAAAGCTTCCCGGTTTTCCCTTTATAAGGGTGAGTATTCTTTAAATAAAACTCTTTAATCCCTTGTTTAATAGCTTCTATTGTCTCGGCTGATGTAGTGGAACCACATTTAGGATGGTTTACTTTTTTAAACCGATCTTTCAATTTATTTATAGTGCAGATACTGTGAGTAAAACCAAAAGAACTCCCAGCTATTTTCAATATATTGTAGCTTGGTTTGTAATGATCTATCCATTTTTGTTCTAAGGTTATACAAGTTATAGTATCGTTTCTACAAAAATATAATATACCTAAGGATAAATACGTAAGTTTATGTTTTAACATATCTCTGATTATTACAGATTTACCCTTGCCAGATTTGGCATGGTAAAAATGACTAGTCATTCTTTTAGTCAAATTAATACTACTTCCTATATATGTCACATTGTTTATGTTATTTATAAACATATAAACACCAGGTTTGTTTTTTAAACTTTTGTATATTTCTGTCTTGTTTCAATATTTGTGAAAAACATTATGAAATTATTTGGTGAAGGACTATTACTAGTCTTGGAACTTGAAGTTGAATATTTTCTTTTCTTTTGTGATAAAAAGGCTCTTCTTTTTAACCAAACCCCTATGAAAAGTAATCAGAAGTGTACTTTACCTAACATTCTGTTATAATCTAAACCTAACATTTTAGGTATTCAGAAATATCATGCACTAAATAAAGCAAATACGGCTCCCATACTTAAAACGTAGTGGAAATGCAAATATTAATACCTAAGTATTAATATGGTGGACTGTATCTTTACCTGTAATAAGTATACTACTTGTCCTTATACAAAAGATATTTAGTAACAAAAGGTACTTTATATCATAAGGGATTATCATATTTAATTCAATTTAACACAAAGTTAGAATATATTTTATGCTCTGGACTAGATAAAGTAGAGGTTTTATACTTTCTAATATCTATAAAACCCTTAATTTGAGTGACTCTATAGAACTTCATATTACAATATAATCTATTATGCATAAAATAATCATATATAAATAGCATACTGTTAACATTTTGGAATTTAAATGCGATAGATGTGAAATCTTTAGGGCCAGCTAGAGCAGAAGATTTTTTTCGTATTACAATATATGGTTTACAATTTAAGATAGTACTATCAAAATTTAATTTAGAGGTGTATTGATTATGTTGAAATTCTAAATTACATTCTATTCTATTACCTGCATAATTAAATACTATGCTACCATCAGTGTCAACTAACCCTGAAAGATAAGGGTCGTATAACCCTATGTTATAGTTGGCTTCTATATAATCTATATTATATAGAAAACAAGCTTCTTTATAAGCAGGTACCTTTAATCGAATTAAACCGTTTAATTGTTTTACCAAATAGACCATGTCTTCTCGAGTGGAAACTATATATGTAGAGTATGGCTTATTTTTATCCGCTCTAATTCTACCTATATGTAGATAATCTTGTATACGACTTAATATTCTAACATCTCTGTTATGTAACTTTATTCTTATTTGTTTAAGAATTTTTTTTCTACTAGATGGATCTCTTCTAATATCAAAATTACCGTCGCCATCTATTATACCCGCAAATCAACTTCAAAATTTATAATCTTCAATACCAGGTAACTGACGTGCAGTCTCTGAGAATCCTTTACAGTTTTCTGCTGATTGTGTGTCCATAAGTGCAGTGGCTTTACGGTCTATGCCAAGACTTATTGTAGTATTGTTATTTTCACTGTTTAAAAGAAGACTATTCCTACTAACATCTAATTTATAAAGATAAAACGTATTAATAAGCAGTAAACAATACACAAATGATACAGTTCCCAGCATATAGTCAGTTGCAAAATAATTTTTATTTAAGGGAAAAGCCAGTAAATAAGAAGATAAATTATTCTGGCCCAATTGAGCGACTACGTAGTAAGTCTTTAACGCTCATTATCTGTAAAAATATATGTACACTAGCCCATATGTCATGCAAGGTTTATGGCATTTGTTGCGAAAGTACTAGCCATACCAAAGAATACTGCACTACTAGCGCCTAATAACACTCCGAAAAATACCGCACCATAGCTTACAGAAATACCAACTAATTTAGCTCCAGCTAATATAGAAAAATATAGAGGTACACTACCTAAAACTGTAAAAAAGCCAGTAATAACAAAATACTGCATAGCTGTAACTGAGGTAGTAGTACAAGCAATTGCACTAGCGGCATTTGTTACAGTAGCGGTTATTGTTGCTGTTTCAGTAACAGTAACGCTTGGACATGGAAAAACTGTAACACATGTAGCCAAAGTAGACATAGGTATTTCTTGCATATAAGGACAAATATCCCAGAAGACTTTTTCGTATGTATTTGCAGTATTAGGTTCGGTTGAACCTAATGCAAATAAATATACGAGACCTAAGACAAATAAAGGCACATTAGCACCACTTTGTAAAGGTGGACTTTTACTATGCAATGTACCCGGAGAACATTTGTCCACCGTAGATAATAAGCATAGAAAAACTAACAATAAAATATAGAAAGTCTATTACTGTAACCCCTTTTTCTTAGGCAATCTTAGGTTAAACTTTTTAGTATATATCTAAAGCTAGGCTAACCTGGGCGATGACATACATAAATATATGTGCATATGGCACTCCTTACGGAGTGGATCGGACTATAACTTATCTAATTATTTAACTTAATAAACTTTCGATTGTCACGTTTAGTCTCTACGGATCCTACTCATTAATAAAAGGATAAAAAAAAAATAGTTCTTCATTTATATTTAACCATTGTATTAACTTTGGTTTCCACGGTATTTTCTTACACTTTTTTATATTTTCCGCATTAAGAAAACATGTAAGAGTTCACCGTTACTGTGACATGACAACACAACACTTACTTATTGAAGATTTTTATGGAATTTTTTTAACGACACTGACTTTTCACCTAAAAGAGGATAGTCGGTACAATGAGAGATTACTTTAAATAAAACTTCCTTTTTATATATTTCTAGATAATAAAATTTGCTATTAATATACCTAATAGTATTAGTTACCTCAAAATATTGTCTAATAACATTTATTAAATTAAAGTCCTCGTTTTGCCCTATTGAAAAAGAATGGTTATTAGATTTCCTTATGGAAAAGCAACCTTCAGCTTCTATAAAGCCAGACAATCATTCTTTAAAATAGCTAGGGTAGTTTGAACTGGAACTAGATTTAATTATGGTTAACTGTTTATTATATTTATTATTTCGGTTAAATAAATAAGTTTCTACCGAGGTATTAAGTAAACATGTTTTTAAGAATGCTAGTTGGCAAATTTTACGTGAAGTTAATGGAGGATAACTATCATAAATTTTGATGATTTCTTGAACATCTTGCTTGTTATTAACTACTCAAATAACATCCTTACCTTTACCTGTAATTCTAACCGTTCCACCTATGACCTTGGCAATTTCAATTAACATATTATAGTTGGATTTAACATTAGATAATTTGATAACTAGTCTATATTGCAAAGATTGTTTACGTCAATGATTGACCTGAATGCTACCATCACCGTCCATTAAACCAACTCAAAATATTTTTATATATTCATTATGGTTATTTTTATTGAAAGTATCTCTTACTGTAGAGCAGTCATTGTTATTAAAATCAAGACGAGAAAACTTGAACTCTGTATTAACTATATATAAATAACTTGACATGAAAATACCAATAAAGATTACCATAAAAGACGTATCGTGGAATGCAATATCAAGAGAAGCGTTGGCTAAAACAACTCCAGATAAACCCCCAATTGTGAACATGAATACGAAACCTAAAGCAAATAACATTGAAGGTGTTAAATGTAAAGATCCTCCGTAACATGTTGCTAATCAACTGAAGATTTTAATACCGGTAGGTACGGCTATAATTAATGTAGCCGCGGTAAAATAGGCTCTTGTCTAATTATAAACAAAAAACATTTAAGCTATACAAGTGATTTTACTAAAGAAAATCACCTTTGGCACCAATAGATATATTTTCCTGATTAGAAGTATTTGTATTTGTTTTTCCTAATAAAAATTTCCGGTGTGCTGGGTTAGAACCCCCAGGTTTAAATTTTATTTTATTGTCAACAAAATCCACTGTATTACTTGTGGATAATGTTGACATATAACCAAGTATAGCTATAATACTAATCTTGTTTTCTTTGTTTCCATTTACATCATAAAATAAAGTCTGAGGGTAATATGTATCATACTGGGGTAGTATTCTAACACCTTTGTTATTAAGATATAAACCTAACATACCGTCAAAGGAATCTCCCTTATTATGGAAATTATGTATTGAAGAATGGAAGTCAGGACTGAAAACAAAGAAAGCTATTTGGGTACCTTTGACGCATATGGCGAAAGAACCTTCTGTATACTTACTATTATATGCGTAATTCTTAGTTTGACCTATTAAAAACGATGCGGGAGCACCCTTGGGTGATTTATATTCAATGTGAGCTAAGGCTTCTCATTCGATAAAACTAAGGAAAGGATTGGATCATTTAGTAAGACCCTCCCTTTTCCGCGATTATTTTCGGGAGCATAAATATAACCGTGTTTCGATCGGAAAAATTTAACCATTATCATATTTCAAAGAGCAACTGTTTCCGACTCATCTTTAGAAGTTTGATTAATAGTTGCTATTTGTTTAAGTAGAGTAACGTCTAATAATGTTCTAGGTAAGGTAATATTACTTATGCTACCTAATTTACCACTAGATCCCGTAACCCTTGTACCTATATAAATCATAATTGAATTCATATCTTTAGTAGGTATAGCATAAGTACCATCTAGATTAATATAATTATGTTTTAATACATTGTTCTTAGTAAACCGAGCACTTAGGTTTTTTTTATCTAAAGCGCTTGCACCTTTTGCAGGTTTAGGCATTCCGAACAAACCATCTTTATTAACAAAACCTATTTTTTCTAATATTTTTATATTAACCTTTCTATTTAAATGTTCTTTAGGAACATCTGTATGAAGGACTTTATAATTAATAGTAGTACCCTTGGCATCTATTAACAAAGCTGTAGGGTCATGGTAGTCCTCCTCCCCTCATCATCGGAGTTATTATCGTTTATTGTAATGTTTCCTATATCAGGGTTAGGTGACCCTCCCTTGTTACTAGAGGCATTAGAACACCCAGAGTCACTACTGCCACTATCACCAGCGATAAGCACGGTATAATGTTCCAAATAGTCATTAAATATAGCCTCTATATTGTTTGCACATATATAAAGGAACTTTACCAAATTTTTTTGTATACATATTTCACTTAAAAAAGATTGTATGGTATATCATATACTAAAATAAGTCGTTAATGTAAATAAGACGTTACTAAGAGACAAAGCTCTCTTTTTTAATATACAAGATACTATTAGAGTGGGCATGAAGTAAGTATAATGATCTAATATAAGTATACTTATATTCCCAAATAATGCGGCGGAGCAACAGCTAGTAACTAAATTAAGCATAAAAAAAGCAAATAAACCTACGAAGTTTATAACCAACATTCTTAAACTCCTTACAATAAAGAAAGACTTAAGATTATTTATATGTATTTTAGATATAAATATGTTAGCAATACTTTTCATTATACTGAAAACCTTAACCAATCCCCCGTATAATGGCTTCTAAACCAGGGAAAATAAAATTGATGTTGTAACAGCTATAAATGTCTGGAAACTTGTTTATAATAAGTTAGGACACTATCATGATTAAATATTTTATGCACCATATTATGTAGAAGCCAAGAACATAACACGTTAAAACATTAAACCTCTTGCGTATTTATTTGTCTCTGAGGATCCCTTAGTTGCAATACTTAGAATTTTTTTTACTCCTTTGTCTTCTAAATGTTTTCCTTCAGTGATCATAATGTAAACTTTTCTGAATTTAAGATAACTAGTATATTTACCCGCAAAAGTATTATATTGATCAAAATAACTTATAAGCTTAAAAGCTGTTTTAAAGCCGGTACTCTTATAACACCAAATGCCCGTATGGTATTGAGATAAATTACCCATTTGCAATTCTTCATATAGTAAATGTAAAGGCAGTTTATCATTTTGTTTTATAGAATATTCTAGTCTTACACTATAACCTGTGCTATGTGTTTTACTTTTTACAACGCTTATATAAAAACAACCGTCTGCTTGGGTAAAACCAGCTAATCAGTAGTTGTCTAAAGTTAACTTTTTTAAAGGAGGCAAGATGTTAATACTATAATGTTCACTATAATTATGTTTAATCAGTTGGTCATATTTATGATTACTTAGTAATTTACCATTTATTAAAAAGAGAATAATAGACAAGCCAGCTTTATTTTTACAAATATATCTAACGGCTTTTTTGTCTTTAATCTTATAAACATTACCGTGGCCAATACGTTTCTTTATATAGTAAGCCAGCGAAGTATCTTCTTCTGCAAAGATAATATATAATTGTTTATAGCCAAACCAACCATCTCCTTCAATTAATCCAGCTAAAAAGTAGCCTAAATCATTGTCAGTAAGAGGTGCCCTTTTGGGCACATGGACAGATATAGGTGGTAAATTTATATAACTAGTATAAGTATTCTTAGTAACTGCCGAAGCTTTTGTACTAAAACTAAGGTTTCCTGCTGATTGTCTTTTAAATAAATAGATTGTTCCGAGCGCAATAAATGCGAGTGGACTATTTATACAAGAGTTTCCAGCATATGGCAAGATTTTTACCGTGGACACAAGTCTATCCACGTCAAGTCCCACAGTATACATGTGATGCAAAATTGTTAATAGATATTTTTCATATCTACCCGCATTGCCTTATAGCTACGCGCTCCTTTCACAAGGAGAATCGGACCATATCTTCATCTTTTAATTAAAATTATTGGGATGCTTTGGCTTAGCCATAGATCCCGTTTTTTTGTTCATACCATTGTCAATATTAATTTGTTTTTGTAATATTCTTACTTCGGCTAACCCTTCTACAGTAAGATGTGTTTTATTGGAAACCATTTGATGTATTATAGACCATTTTTCCAAAGAACGAGCCTTTTTAGTATATAAGGGAAATAGTTTAAAGTAAGATATTACATGATTCAGGGTTTTAAACCCCGTAGCTGTGTAACGATAAACTCCATCGGTATGGGATCTCAAACTAACTTTACCAAACCCAAAAAGGTTTCTTATTATAAGAAGAATAGAACTATCTTTCTGATCAAGTATATAACGCATTCTAATAACATAGTTTAATGCATATCTTGTATTGCAGGTTATAGAGACATTAAAACAACCTTCAGCGTCAGTAAAACCTGACAATCAGCCATCTTGTAATGTAACTGCAACAGGCTTATTCGCCAGTAAGATAGTATTTACCCCAAAACGTTTGTTTAAAGCTTCAAGTCATAGAGATAATTGACGTATTCTATTTGTAAGAGCCAAATTACCATTAAATAAGAAAGCTAATAAAAGAATATGCGAAGTATTATCTACTATTAACCTATAGAAATCATTATTGGCACCACTTTTACCCTGTGGAAAGTGTTTAACCGTACCAATACCTAACTTCTTCTGAACATAGTAAAGAATGGCACTTTCCTTTTGAGTAAGAACAAAACGTACTCTAGTTCCGTTCGCATAAGTTTGAATCGCACCATCTCCTTCTACAAAACCTATGAATCAAGTTAATCAATCGTTAGATAGCTGTTTAGCTGGGTCTTTTGTAACACCAACTACAGTAAATAAAGTATTATAATACTGACGAAATGCTGAAAAATTAAAAGATGTTTCGCGTATGGCCTCTGAAGCACTCTGTGTTTTACTGTTTGATAAGTAGAGGGACAGATTGCCGGCTGATTGGGTATAGCTAATTGAATTTTTACCATTCAAGGTACCAATTAGCACTAAACCGTTCCAGCTTACAGCGAAATTAATTATATTCCCCATATCACTATAGGGTGAAGCCAAAATTCAACTTCAAACTACGAAACCTAAAACACCAATTGACATCATTGCGTATACCCGTGTTTTGTCTTCAGCCTACATACATCGAAATCTATAAAATACAAACCATTAGATAAACATACTTAATATTTCTTTAGCTATATCAAATACTTCTTGACTTACTTCTTTACCCGTAGCAGCACTTTCAGTACTGTTTATATCGGCTGAACTAACATGTTTTTCTGGAGATATTTTCTCATCAGTTATAGCTTTAGGTAACTCCGACCCACTGTTTTTACTGCTAAGATTAGAAACTTCTTTAAAACGACTTTCTTTATGCTTTATAAATGTATCTGTTTCAAGTTTCCTTTTATCTAACTCTATTTCAAATAGTTTAGCTTCTAGGGGATCAATGGTACCTTTGGATACTTTTAGATTTAAACCTTTAGAGATTAATTCATATATGGAATTAAATGTTTTAAGATTACTACTGAAGGTTAAATCGGCTAACTTACTAGCCTTTTCACTCTCTACGGCATTATTAATCTTAATTTGATTAAACTTAGCCATTAATAAATCCTTAAATTTTCGGCTACTCTCAAAGATTTTAATCTCTTTTTCTCTATCTTTAACATCTATGTAATGTGCGTACTTAAAATAAAACTTATCGAAGTTTTCTCACTCTAATTTTTTTAATTGATTAAATTTATTTTTATCCTTTAACATTTTTGCATATTCTAGTGTAGTATATTTAAATGCATCACCTTTTGCTAATAATTTATCTAATTCCTCTTTGTTCATGGAATTTCATTTTTTTTTATTGTTTCGCTTAACCTTTAATCGAGGGTTAAGTCTATTTCATTAATATAAGTTATATTAATTATTGATTTATTAAATTATCTATAAATTAGAAAACTAATCTATAACAACCTAACGTAATGTTATTATAAAAAAGGTGAGAAAATGTTGGATTCTATTTAAGGTGTTAGGGTATTGTCTAACGTAACAAACCTTAGAGTCGTTGAACGTCTTTACTTTTAAAAGTATATTTCGCTTCAAGTAAACATTTTAAAGTCTTTCTTGAAATTAACCCAATTTTTACAATATTTATCTTTGAGAAATATTGTGGGACTATATGCTACATTGTCTCATTTAAGCATAATTTTTTTATTCATTCTCATTTAGTGTTACAATTAAAAGCAATAATGTACTTTTAATACTCCATTTTTTTCAAAATGGATCAGACTATTTTGCATTTTATCCTTCCTTTTTTATAATATTTGCAACGCGAGAGTTATGAATAAGGCAAATATGTAAATTGTGAAAAACTAAGAAGTAAAAAAAAGTAGAAAATATTATTTAATTTAGAAGTATTAACATTGTATTCTAATATGGGTATTTTAACGTATCGTATACATAGGACTAAGCTGACTTATAGATTTAATTACATCTTACTTTTTAAGTTCATTAAATCTTCATTTGAACATTTCAGACGTAAACCCCTTTCGAGGCTACAAGAGTACACCTTAAATATATATTTATATATTCAGTGCCGTCTACTCGTTGCTCTTTTACAAACACATAAACATATATGTCTGATTTAGATCCGCGATTATCCATTTCGATTACTCTCATCTCTAATGATATTACCATACCCTGAGTCATTAATCAGGCCGGTCTCCGAGTTTCCGAGGTGACTTTGGTTATTAGAGCTTTAGGGGTTCCCCGGAGTTTGACACTGACGGACTAGATAAAACTTGCTTAAGGTTTTATTATTTAATCCCTAAATATCCGAACACACTCTTGTTAGAGCTTGCAGATATTGTAGTACTAATTATACCGAATCCTGGTATAATTAAAATGTATCTAAGATTTTGATTAAAAGAATAGCTGTGTGAAGGTTTTTTAAATTTAAACCTTAACATAGTCTTTTCTTGTTAATACTCAAAAACTTTTATATTTTTGTTAGGACTTTATCTTAAGTTGTAATATTTTAATCATGATGGTTAATTAAAGATTTAATTATTAATATTTTAGTTAGCCCTTTTTCGGTTAAATGTTCTTTGTTTTGTATTAATCTATATGCCTTTCTTCATCTTAAATAGCTTATATGTTTTCTAGATTGTAAGTGATATTGATCAAAATATTTTATAACTTTTATAGCCGAACCGAAACTAGTCGAACCATAATAATATGTATCTTGTGATATTCTATATCCTATGTTTCCACCTAAATATTCTTTTATCAAAACTAACAATAAGTTACTTTTTTTATCTATTTTAAATTTTAATCTTATTTCAGGTTTATCTCTGTTAATACGTTTAAGAATTTTTATTTGAAAACTAGCATCTGCATCCGAAAAGCCTGCCAATCAGTGGTTATATAAATTTTTGCTTGAGTCCATAGTAAATTTAACATTGTGATCAGCATACCTAGTATGATTTAATATATTCTTTAATACTTGGTTAAATTTACCTTCTGTTCTTAACTTACCATTTATCAAATTAATTACATGTAACATACCTTCTTTATTAGATATTATTAAAAGGTATGCCTTTTTATCTTTTACTTTTCTTACATTACCATAACCTAGACGGTTTTTCAAATAATAGGCTAGAAATGCATCTGAATAACTAAAAACTATAACAAGTTGTGGGGCTTTACTAAAATGACCACCCCCATCAATTAATCCCGCGAAATAATAACCTAGTTCTTCATTATTTAGGGGCTTTAAATGCTTAGGTACGTGATCTGACACACGTTTTACATTTTCTGAATTTATTACTACTCCGTCGCACAAAGTCTCTGAGGTTCCATTATTTATAACGCTACGCGTTAAAATGTTACCTGCGGATTTCCATCTTTCTTCTAACTTTTTTACTGTATCATTTAAGAGGGAGTATTTAGAATTATATAACGAAGGGGTCCCCGCATATAGCAACGTTAAGAGGCCTACATACGTAACCTCTGGGTGCTTAATTAAGCATTTGTATTTACAATATTATTAAATGAACCGTTTATATAACGTCAAAGATTTGGATTACTTAAATCTAAAAATACAAGTCTTATAACTTCCTGTCCATTAATTATTTATGTTTCTATTTCGATATTATGTTGCGCAAAGGTTGCGATGGTTCAACCTGTAGGTATAAGAGGAATAAAATGGGTATATTTAGTTCCTTCTAAATAACGTAAAAGATCTCACTTAAAAAAATAAATAAACAAACCTCTTTTAGCTACACATCATATACGCCCTTACCATCTATTTCCGAGTTATGGGTGTCACATTGAGACCATATCTGATCTAAGAAAGCTTCCCAACTAGCGGAACTACCATCCATAGGGTCCCTTTTAACTTCCAATATTAATTTAATGATATTAAATCCGTGAGGGTTTGGACGACCCACAAGATAATCAGGATGATAATTATCACCCAAATGTTGTTCAGGTGAAATGTAATAGAGGGGATATAGGAAATAATATGGTAAAATCATACTAGTAAGCCTAGAATAATCTGCCTCGTATTGTAGAACATTATTAATTTTATTATTTTTAAGGCGATTTATTACATTAACCACATTAATATCTAGAAAAACACTTGCTTTTAAGGTATTTTTAGATATAGGTACTTTTCTAAAAATAGGAAATATATTAAATGTATAGTGTGAGTTTAAATATCTAAATATATATAAACTCAAGAACATTTCAGGTAATACATGCTTAAAAGGACTATATCTTTATCCTCTGTTGTTTCACTTATTATTAAACTTAGTTCACGCTTTACCTAATATACTATCAGGTGAAGCAGAATATGCCTTAAGGTCTTTTAGCTCAAAATATTTCTCGATTAAAAATAACCTTTGTTTTTTATTTGAAAAAGAGGGGTACTTAAATATATAAGACTTAAATGTTTCAATCTCGTTTCGTCCTTGTATAGACCATTTATAATAACCATTTTGACCTTTATCAAAATAAACATTACCACCTAAAATATTTTTAAATGGAATAACGTCAACTAATAATTTATTAGTTACAGATATAGTTAGTTGAGGTATACAATTTTTAATGGAATAAGTAATGGTACCATCTGCATCAAAAAAACCTGAAAATCATCCATTATCTATATTAATAGTATTAGCGTATTTAATATTTATATCTAAATTTAAGCAGATTGATTCTAACTGTTTTATTCTTGACGTATGTCTAATATTACCGTTTATTCTATTAATAAGATCTATCATCCCTTTTTTGTTATGTAGTCTGTATCTGAGTGCTTTTACTCCGGACCTTAACTTTAAAGATCCACCCAATTTTTGTTTAATAATAGCTAAGGCATGTTCATCAGATAAACCCATAGTGATTTCACAACTAGGGTAGCCTGCCTTACTTAATAAAAGAGAACCATCTCCGTCAATAAGACCGGCTAACCATTCATTTCATGCTTTATCATTTAGGGGATATGTGTTTTCCTGTGAACCTGTATTAATTATAGAGGATAATGGACGTGTAGCCTCTGAGGTTCCTACTTGGAAATTAAATCCTTTTGTTACCGGCTGATTCTCCGACATTAATAAGATTTTCACTTTATAGGGATCTATATTACAATATGTTAATAATACACCGCTTATTAATAAAGTACTTATTAATGAATAAACGAAGTTCCAGCATATAGTCCATCTCATTAGATAAGTTACATTATCTACGGGCCACTCTTGACCGAAAAATCAGAAAAGATGTTGATATAAAATAGGGTCACCACCTCCTGCTGCTTCGAAGAATGATGTATTAAAATTTCTATCAGTTAACAACATAGTTATTGCCTGTTAATACAATTAACAGTTATACGATATATTATTTATTAACATACATATAGAAGTACATTAGAGAAAAAAAAATAATGTTAAAAGGATAATACAAAATACTAAGCTTAAATATTTTTTTAAGTTTACCCTGGCATTCCATTATGCAGCTAATCAGTTGACTAGGTCTACAATAGTTTGCTTACCTTGTTTAATAACTTCATCTCATTGTTCTAATTCATCGGCGGAATTAACTTCATTAGGGCTCCCTGTATCACCATCGTAATTATTCTGTTCATTCACTTTTTCCCTTTCAGCTTCGTTTTCTTTTAATTCAGTTAGAGTTGTCTCAAGTTTTTTTTGGTTTGATTCAACCTCTGCTGGATCAGCCGTTGATTTACCCTCAGCTTTTAATAGTGATGGTAAATTATTTGATAATAATAAAATAGATAACAAGATAATCATATAAAACATCATTGTCAATATTGGTTCGCCAGAACTAGTCTGATGATAGTATAACTATCTTAAGTGGCTATTAACAAGTATATATTTATACTTTAACATAACACGGAGCGAACACTCATATATTCTCATATATGTTCGGATCATATCTTATTTATTTAAGTTGTAATAGATTAAAAATAAAATTTTACAACAAATAAACTCTGGCGTGTGATCTCTAAGGATCCCTACAGGTACTAAACCTAAAGGGTTTCCTGCTGATAATCCATTGTACATCCTTAGGGGTTATCACTAATAAATAATATATTTATTTTTTTTATAGTACCTAAAGGCTTTAGAAGTTTCCAGCATATAGTCAAATTTAAAGCCGGCACTTGATGTTTACCGGCCAATACTGGTAACGATAGTAATAATAATACTGCTGTAACAACTACAGCTCAACCGAATAAGGCTAATTTATGTAACCTTATACCTGGACTTCTCATATTTAGTATAGTAGTAATGAAATTTACAGCTCCCAATAAACTACTTACACCAGATAGATGTAATCCAAATATAGCTAAATCGACACTAGGTCCACTATGACTTTGTACTCCACTTAAAGGAGGGTAACAATTTTGTTGATAACCTCATATTAGCGTTTTTAGGCTTTAAATTAATAAAGATACTAACCAATACTAATACTATCGTTATACGCAGTATATCTCTATACTGTTCGGACTATACCTTCATCTTAATGGAGCGCGTAGCAAAAAACCTTAGTAAATTATGACGGGTTTTTTCGCAGCTTTCTTATAATATCTCTTATTCCAGATAACTTAGTAAAATTACCTTTATCTTTATTATATGTTCTAGCCCATATTCTATATTCTAAAGATTTTACTCCTTTCATTGTATTTTTAAAAAAATCTATTATATTCTCAATTGCTCTAGAGTTAGTAGTATCTAGTATATAATGGTTATGTAATTCTTTATATCTAACCGCGGTTTTGATATGTAACATAATACCTATACTTTCTAATACTATTTTATCTAACTTTTGTGTTAAACCAAATCCATGTACTATTCTAGTGGAAGTTTTATTAACTAGATAAAAACTACCTTCTGCTTCAATAAACCCCACTAGTCAACTTTTAGTCATCACGTTATTGATGGAATCTACGTCCGTCAAAGGTAATTTTGCATTAGTTCAAGCAGGAGACACATAATCCTTATGAGGTTTAGCATTTTTAATAGCTAAAAGTTTTGTATTTTTCTCTTCTTTAGTCATAGATATGTTATTTAAAATAGCTAGTGCTTCTTTTATTTTTACATAATCTAAATACTTAGTCGTTAAAAGAGGATATTTATCAAAAATTGGCAGTATAATTGTTTCTAAAACTTTTCTGTCCCTAATAAAGTATTGTGCTTTGGTACCATCTTTTGTTATAGAACCTACTTTTAACTCTTTTTTTATATAATTAAGAATTCTTAAATTATACCCTGATTGAGCTAATTTATAACTTAGCCCTCATTTAATGGATGTACCCGTTCCTTGCTGTGAAATATGAAAATTACCATCTCCATCTGTAAACCCAACTAATCATTGTTCAAACAAAACTCGATTTGAAAATTTTCCATTAAGATGTTCTTCGTTAAGTCTCTGATGGCTAGTAAACAAACGTTTATTTGCTAGCCAGGCGCATTGTCTCCATGATGCACACATTTTTACATACGTACTGATTATAATTGTATTAATTATAAATAGACATGAGTAGTGTACTACGTGTAAAAGATAAAAAATTTTATTGTTTACTTGAAGAGGTTCACGCATCGAGAAGAATTTACTTTTTTTTATGTCACCATAAAATAACTCCCTACCTTTAAGAGTTCAACCAGTACCTACCCCGTTTTCTATACCACTAGCAAAAATAAATAATAATAAACTAGGTGGTAATAATCAGAAACTTATGTTATTAAGTCTAGGGAATCATTCACTCATATAACAAATAGTTAAATATTAAAAATAATAAGTAATTTCTTACCTTACCGGACTATGTTTTCATCCTGTAATAGGAGCCCCGCGTCTAGTCTCTGAGGATCCTGACGCATACATCTGAGTAAGTTTCCTGCATAACCCTCCCGTGTATGTAAGCGTGTCTTACGAATAGTTCAGCGATAGCTTTATGATTTAAATTATAATCATTATTATTTAAACCCAACTAAGAGTCTCTTACATCTGTTAAAAGAAAGCTGAGAACCTTTCTAGAGAGATTCCATGCATATAGCGAAGTAATCATAAAAATATTTACATACTTAGACGGCATTCCCGTTTATACGAACACTTTGTATATTATGTTGCTAAGACATCTTGTTTTCAAACCATATATTTGTTCTTTTTTGATGAAAGTAAAGGAAAACGATCTAGATATTTAATAAGAGTAAAAATAGAATATGTATTATAAGTTTTAACAATGTAATAATTATTAGATGTAGATATTTGTATTCTGGTTTGAACTGCTGTATTTAATAATACAGCAAACTTTAATAAAAAAAAAGTGTACACAAGGTATAAACGAAGGACTAGTAGCAAGGCTTTCAACAACGAAGTTATAAAGCCCCTTTACACCTTCACTTTTACACATATAGACTTTACCTTTATCCTCTATATAACCTGATAATCAATAATCATTATATAAACTATTATTATTTAAGGCCAACTTTTTAATATTAGAGTTGTGGGTTTTATTAAGCCAATCTATCAAACAATGTGTTTTTAGTACAGATATTTTAGTTCTACCATTAATAATATTTACGACTTTCTTAAAACCTTTCGTTGTAGATATCCTTAAAATTATCTTCTTTTTTTTTTGGTCTATATAGAATATATCCATGCCCTATTAATGTCTCTAGAGTTTTTACTAAAGAGACGTCTGTCGATTTAAAATAAAGATCAATTACCGGATTACTCGAACACCCTTTAGAATATCTGGTAAATGCAATGCTGGCACTGCTTTCAACTAAACCCGTAAAATAATCAAACATTATTCATCTTCCGGAATAATGTTTGGCATCTCTAGTTCCGACTTTTCCATAACAAACTCTGTAGGTGTTTGGTTAGTTGGATTAAGAGAACCACTTGTAGTATTAGCGCCGCTTGAATTATTATGAGAACTGCTGGAATTATTCTGAGAATCGCTTCGGTTACCTACATGTTTATTTTTATCGTAAACACCTTCTTTGTAAGGGTCATACGTAGTATCCCTAGAAGAATCACGCTCACGTAGGAAGTCGGCGTACACCTTAGATGTAGTAGGAACAGGCAAACCTCGGTAGTCGGCCATTGCTTTAGAAACCTTAGGTAGCAAAGCCGCTTTATCTTGGTCAGATAAACTTTTGTTAGAGGGAAGGCTAGACATACTACCAATAGTGTCACTATTAGCCAAGGACTTATTCTCTTTATTATTACTTATAGAATCTTTATCAGAACTAGGTTTAGATGGATCATCTACGGATGTATCCGAAGGGTCTCCATTTGTATAAACAATGTATTCGTAAGGGAGGTCCCTTGTATTTGCCATATCTGGACCCCCTACTAATAATGGTAATAAGAAATTACCAAAACCACCGATTAAAGCAGGCATAACCATAAAGAATATCAT